GGATTTCCGTTAAGCTCATCCATACCAGAAAATCTGCAGTAGCTTGGAAGCATAGGACTAAGCTAATTCATTCCCCCCGAGCCGTGCTGAGGAGCCAACAAACGGAAGGATACCCGGGAGCCCCAAGCCTATTGAATCGTCTCAACCCTTAGTTAGAAGTAGCATCACCCTTTATAAGGGGCTTATCCTTTATTGAGATTAGCACCTTTCTGAACTGAAAAGAGCTAGCGATCACTAAAACGGGTGGACTCTTTCATATTCGGCGCAACTACTGGAAACTATGTATATATTGTTCGAAGAATCTTTCCATTGAGTGAAGAGGCGGAACATTAGCCAATTTTTTGATTCTCTCTCAACAAAAGATTGTGAGGTAGGATCCACAGGCTCTTTTCCAATATCTTCTTTCGAAGCTGTTAACAAGAAAAAAAAGATTATTCTTTGAAAAGCCAAAAGAAAGTATGCTCTGGTATCGTATATAAGATAATGGCTGCTTTGAGTAATGATATTTCTTTTTATAGGGAAAGATCATTTGATAACTAATCTAATGGGCTTGTAGCGCCGGTTCTCCCCTCCTCAATCCATAGCGTATGTATATTATGTATATAAGTTTGTGGCTGGTTCCTCTTTGCGGGGTCGCTACTTGGATATTCCCTTCGATAAAAGGAAAAGAAAGAAGGGCTTTTTCTACTCGTTTACTGAGCAAATCACTTGACTAAGAATAACGGGAAAAACTTATCCCAATCCTCGCTCTGGACCAAGGTGCGTAGCCTTTTAACATTCTCTTTCTCTCTTTCTGGCTTAGCCTACCCAGCTCCTTCTTATTGATAGCACAGGTGAGAAAGACCCCTAATGGGCAAACTTCACTAATATCCCAGGAATGAGGAATGAAAGAACTTCTGCTATCTACTCACTCTTGCCACTGAGAGGGGATGAGTGAATACCTGGAAGATAAAGTTCTCTTATTCCCGGGATCAGGGCATCAACTGCTGTCTTTCTAAGTTCATACCCGATAGCAGTAGCCAATGTCGGAAGAGGAGCCGTTGGTGCTTTAGTTCCGCAGCTCTTGCCTGAGACGGAAAGTTGGCAAAGGCTGAAGACGCGGTCTCCGGTCTCCCTTTTTGGGCACGCGCCAATCGGTCGATCAGCCTCGATGTCCGCTAAAGAAGATAGAGATCGAGAGATGTGGCACTCTTCATAATGATTTAGAAAGACAAGCAATAGCTCTTTTCAAAGGCTTCGGTTGACTTTAATTAGCAGGCTCAAGCAAGGTCAATTTCTTTTTTAGTTCCCGGCCCAAGTCAAGGCGATGCAATACTCGGGCGATAAGGAAGAAGCAGTCCCAGGCCTTAGGTCCAGACCAGATCTGAGAACTTTCGAGATGTGAATCATAGCCTAGTATAGTTTCGTACCCAACAGCAAAAAGTGATGTCATATTAGACTTTCGTTAGAATCACCCATCAGCCTTCGGATCTGAGTTTGAATTGGCTAGGGGGCATGAGCGGTAGTCAGTGCTTTTGCTCTTACAGATGCCAGTCCTTTTTCTGTTGATGCGAAATAAGTGGTCTTAGCCTTTATGCCGCATTGTCGGAAGGGGTTCAGTGAGACCCGGGCTTAGCTCGAAGAAGCAGATGTTGAAGGAAGAAGGGCTGCTGTTAGCGGAATCAGAGCTGAAGGGTAAGAAGGAAGGAAGAAGTTCACACCAGGCTCAGCGAAAGACGATGGAGCTTGTAGGCGTGATCTTTCCCGATTCCCTGACGTGACGTGGGTTAACTCATTCACCTTCAATGCGAGAAGTGAAAGTCAAGGGATTGGAGAATCTATAGTTTATGGTTCCCCTGTTCATGAATCGGGTCCGTTCCCGAATCTACTTTGAGACCTCCTATTAATCGTTAAAGCGAAGGGGATACCGCCTCTAAGAGATCACAATAAATCTCTTCCAATATCTACGATCAAGAAAAGGGTTTAACTCAGGCTGACTTTCTGACTTGAAGTCTTTCCGTTCCCGAATCTACTTTGAGACCTCTACAGCTGTTCTCGCTAAAGCCCGATCTGATCCCGCTTGAGCGGCTGGGACAAATCCTGATCTTTTTTTTGCGTCAATAAGCCTGAATCGGACATCTGAGATGAGCCCGTAACCCGTCGCTCTTTGCGTGAAGACCAGATGCGCTCTTAGCTGCCTTTCCATATGCAAAATCTTTCTCAACTTTCATTGCTTTGGCGGGGCTCTTCATCTAGCAATCGAAGGTGAGAGTTGGCTTCATTGCTTGGTTTTTGAAGACGGGAGAGATCTCAGATCAGGTTCAACCAAATCATCATAGGGTTCCGCTCCTTGCTTTGAGGAAGTAATCCAACAGGTGTCATCATTATACGGATGGAAGGCTTTCTATAACAGCGGAAAGTTTTTCTGATAACAACGGGGCTGTAGTTCCCTACACTTCTGGAAGCTCCTCCGCCTATGGTAGAGCTGGCGGAGCCAAGTAAACAAGCAGCATACGGATGCGCGCACTAGCGTCAAAGCCCCTTTCGGCACCCCCTTCGTGTCCTATTGTCAGGCTTTCGTTTTTTCCTTTCGGACGGAGGGAACAGCCCCTGCTGAGCTGAGTGAATCCATGGTCTACCAAGTAGCATGTTAAAGGCCGGTGTGATATCCCTGAAAATGAACATTTCAGGTGCATGGGCCGATTTCGAGGGGCAGCTCAATCTCTCCTTGGGATTCTCTGCGAGTGCCATCAAAAGCCCTGATCGCCATGCTGGTTTTCCTCATGTGAGTCTGATCTATAGGTAGTTTGTCAAGTGTCGCCCTTGGGCAAACATGACGGGCAGAACCATTGTCTATAAGAACCCGTGCCACGATCATGTCTTTGCATTTGACAGTGATATATAATGGGCGGACATGCCCAGTTCCATCTGGGGTCATTTCCTCATCAGTGAAGGTGATGTAGTTTGTCGCTAGAATCGATCCCACGAGGTTATGAAATTTGTATACAGAGACATCAAAGGGGACGTGAGCTTCATTCAAACAAAAGAAACAGGGCAGGTGGCTTTCAGAGGCAAGCAGCAGAGAGAGGAAATCTTCTTTGGCATCTTCTCCTTTTGTTCCACGATATCATATTCACTGCGTTTGAAGCAACTCAGGAACTTCTTAGCCTCTTCCTCAGACACTTTCTTTTTTTTTTCACCTTCTTACTTTCCTATATTAAATATTATATAAAGATTCTCTGTAGAGATTTTGAGAGGTTTGTAAGAACTCGACCGAAAGGGAGAGGAGTGAAGCTGCTTTCTCAATAGGTGACGCCTATATAAACCAGGGTTCAAACTAGTACTGGACTGTCTTAAAGAAGCTTCAAAGTCAGTCATCGTTGCTTTGCTTCCTTAATTAGATTGACTCGTTAAGTTAGAGATTAGATGGTACACCGATGTCGGATTATTTTCCTTCACAGCAGGGCAATCCCCTTCCTCAAATAATCTATGAGCACACCGCGAAGGTATGGATTCAAAGGTCGGCCTACAGGTCTCACTTCTAAAAGGTATTCTTCAGCGCAGCGTATATGCGACTGATTCTCTTTCGTCTGCTTCGAAAAAAAAGTTATGTAATTCTAGTCGTTCGTTAATCGGATGAAGGACCGAAACCTGCGGTACCCGGATCTGGTGATCAACTCATTGCTGTCATTTCCATTCGTTTCTATCTGGCTTGAAGCGCCAACTCTCGTTGCCAGCTGGTTGAATGGATCATAGAAGGTACAAGATGTGCTTCCATTCTCAAACCTATTTCTGTGCTTATTTACCAATCTGTGCTTGTTTAGCGGGCTGCTGTCATTATTTATGTAAAAAAAAGTGTAAAAGTAAGATGTTTTAATAAACAATTTCGTCTTTGAAAAGAAGATCGTGTAATACAAATTCAATTTCGAGTTAGGAATGGTACATATGTTTTGTCTCCGCTTATAGCTCGTGCCCTCACCAAGAGTAGCCCTGAAGAAGAAATGGGATATTTAGACATCATCCATTTCGCTTACCAAATAGAGTTCTTGGGATAAGACCCAATGTGGATGACAGCCTTGTCTTAATGTCGCTCGCGCGTATGCTAAACCAATCCTTTCTGCGCGCAGGTATTTTCTCGGATAAATCAAATTGTTTTCGCACAGATCACAGGGTAAATCAGTTTTGAGAAATAATAAAGTATCATTTTTTTTTTCAAATTGATTTAACAAGATCATTGATGACCATCTCTCGCACTACTCTATTGATGAAGCTTTCTTCAATAGTTATAGATAGTGACGTTATGGAATTAATTGTAGCATTTCTTTACTCGCCTATCTTGGATTTGGACTACGTTCCTTTGGTTGTCTTACTTTTAGACTCATTAGATGTGGGGCTGGCAAAGTGGGGGTTTTACCTGCTTTTTCAGCAGGTCGCCTACTATGCACTCTCTATATCTTTGGATAAAGAACAATCCATCTTTTTTTCGGGGGTAATTGAAACAAAAATCTTTAGACTTTTAATTCAATTATTTATAGGTAGATTTTTTTATAAAGATTTCTATTTAAAAGAACCTGCTAAGCTAGCTGTCCTCTTGTCGGGGGCCTGCATAATTTTTATATGTATGAATAAAAGAAGTCATTTAGCTTTTCGACTTTCTTTCTTTATTTATTTCATCATGAGTATAATGATTGGATTAGTCTCTTCGCCTGGTATAGGGACTGCGTTGGACTTTCAAGGTTTCTATATTTTTGTCTTAGGACATATAATCTTTCTATGGGGATTGCAACTTTTTATATTACCCCACGAAAAGCAAGCTCTAGTTCCCTTTTTATTCTACACTCTCTTCTATCTTCTACCATATTTCCCTCATATGAAATGGATATCTAAGTGGATAGAAGGCTTTGATTTGCTTCTCTTCTTCCTGTCTTTATTCTCCTTCATAGAAGAGTCAAGGGCATCTCATGGTAGAAGAAAAGAGGGTACTTGCACAAAAAAAGACCCCCCGTTCTAACTTTTTGATTTTGACTTGCTTGGATTGCTACCAAAGCTTCCCCATATTATAGGGATGATTACCAAATACTAAAGTGAAGGCAGGGAATGAAGCATCTGTTCTAAGTTAAGAAGGTTGCGATATCCATCTACTTATCCATTTTCAAGGAAGGAATGAGTTGAAAGTTTCCTCGTCTGAGAAATGAGCGAAAGCTAAGGAAGAAAGTTGAACCAATTTGTTTAACGCGTTCATTTCACTACGGTAAACTCCTACCTTAGTTTGGAGTTCCAGTAGGCTAGCTCAGCGTTAAAGGGATGCGGCCCATCCTGTAAGTCCCGTTAGGCGCGTTCTTGTTCATTTGCTGAGAAGGGGCCCGCAGTGAAAATAGGCCATGCAGCGGAGGCTAACAAAGAAGAAAGGCTGCTAAACGACGGGTAAGGATACCACCTGAGATGGGATCGAGCTCGGTGAAAGGCTAACAAGCGTGAACCTCAAAATCCTTTCAAGAAAGAAAACTCTTCCCCTCAGCTTGAAAGCGGAAAAGAGGCTACTTGTAAAGAGAAAACTGACGAATTTCATTCCTTATAAGGGGCCAAAACTCTGTCATTAGCCAAGGCGGATAAACAAGAGCCCTGCGTCGATGCAGCGTCAGCATGTGTTGCTAAAGAAGACTAGTTTCCGCAAGGGCTGCTAAACAATCAAACCTTCCCAGCCGTCGGTTCTAAAGACCGGACTTACGACTGTTTAGAGAATTCCCGGTGTGAAGAGTTTAGGGCTACGCCGCGTGACGCTACAGGCAAGCGATAGAAAGACTTAAATAAAAGCACCTTCCCCAGGGCCTTATAAAGGCTTAATCCCGTAATGGAACTCTTAAAAGGAACTCCGCCCGCGGCTGCCGAAAAGGCGGATTTACATGAATCTCAAGTTCAATCTTCCCCTTCTCTTTCTATGGCCATGAAGGATCTTGCCCTCGGGATGTCTTCCCATGCAAGCAATTCAGTCAAGGACTTGACTGCGGGGTGAGTTTCATTTAGGTCCTAGGTTGCAAGTCGGATATCCCCCTGCGCTCAGTCATTCCATTTGGTAATCTATTCTGCTTCGGTTGCCCTTGTCTTTTAGGCCGAATACTCTTCACCGATCGGGGAGAAAAGATCCCTTTAGTAAGCAAGTAATAAAGCAAGCTTTTGCTTTCCAATAGAGAATAGAATTCTATAAAAAGAATCTATTTGATCTTTTACAGCAATCTTTAGGTCTTTTCCGAGACATTAATGAAAAAGGTCAAGCGTAGTCACTCCACTTTTGAGCCTTTCAAGCAGTCCTATTTACAGTGATTAATATAGCTAGTAGGAGCCTCCTTCACAGAGGCTAATATCGTTAGTACCGGTAACATTCTAAGCCCCATATGGGGGATGGGAGTGCCTAATCCAAGGAAAGAAGAAAAGAGAAGTTTATCAGCCCTTCGCTTTGCTGTCGCATTCAGCAAGTCCTTTCAAGCGGACTTAGTCAGTCCACTAGCAATACTGTCGTACAATAATGCCCCTTCCGCTACTAAGCCTTACGGGAAGGATGTTTGGCGAGGAACGGAGGAAATCATCCGATTCGCCGACACTTTGAAACTCTATAAGCCTATGGTAAACGGAAGACTCATAATGAAATGTCAACTCTTCGTTCGGGAAAAGACTTACTCAATAGTTTATTTGTTATAAGGGCACGGGCGGATTCAGGGAGGGTGGGAGTTTTGCAAGAACTTGTTCGTGTCGTGCGTGGGTGTTCCCGTTTGAAATGGGGTTACAGGTGTCTCGTAAGAGACTCCCGAACGGATTTCAGTCCTTCTGGTGTAGTTCTTTGCCGGAAGTTCGTCGCTTGATCTTCGACCGGAACTAACTGTAGTTTGAAGTTCGAAACGATCTGCGACTGCTCCTGCAACCGTTGTTACGGGACCCGTACATTCTGACGCTAAGGCAAGTAGCTAGTCCCCGGCTAAAGAGAAGTCTGAGGTGACATCAACAACTCCTAGCTTCATTGCCCAAAGCTACCAAGCGAGAAAAAGCTTATTCTTAAAGAAAAAGAGGACGAAACGCTTGCGCGCTAGCGCGCAGTGTACTAGTGAATAGGAAAAGCTGATTGAGATTACTAATGACGGATGGAGGTTGAGGATAGAACATGTTCGGTGCCTCGCCCTTGTCTCCTTCGCCGTAGACTGCAAATGATGGGAATTCTATCGATAAAGAAGAGTCATAGGCATCGCCTCTCGATCCAATCCGTCTTCCCTGGCCTCCCCAACACACTCTTGATACGAAAAAAACCTCCCACCATAGAGAAGAGATCTAAAGTCTGGGTCCCCCCGATCACCCTTTCCTTTGAACCTGAACTGGTCGAGAGAGATGAACCCGCACCAAATTTTTGAACCTTCGAACCGAAACCCCCAACTAGAGATGGAATTCCAGAACCTAAACAACTCAGTTGAGAGCTCCGTGACCGTTCAAGGGAAGGTCCACCAATGATTGATAGGCCATTCCCCCCCCCTATCCGTCTCTTGATCCCTCATTCCACTAATCCGTTGTTACTGATTCATTCAAGGCATAGACTCCTGTTTGTCTTATTAGCGCAGGTGTTCGTCCCACTTCAACGATGAAAGCCGCTGAACTTAAGACTCTTTTTGAGAAAGAGGGCTAGGCGCAGGAGAGGATGGCTTTCGGGGACTGGGGAAGACGGGTGGATTATAGAGCTAAGGGCGGATCGAAGGTTTGTCCATTGGGATTGGGCATGGACGAGCCTCGACTGGGCCGGGCCAGCATTGATGAAAAAATGAAATAATATCAACTTCTCCCATTCCCATCGCGTCATTAACCGGTGTAGGATTCAAGATCAGGTCCAGGATTCGAGTAAAATCGACCTTCCCTCTCATCCCAGGGTTTTGCAAGGAATTCAATAAAATCTTCGTTGTTCAATATCTCGGCTGCTCAAGAAGTTGGATTAGCTGCTCCTCCGACCCGGAGTAGATTCTAGGGGAAGGACAGAGCCTCACCTTGCAGTAGGAAGGTGTTCGTTGCTGGGACGGGTTCAAACTGGTGAAGGGAGGAGGAATTCCATACTCCGATCTTACTGGGGATTCATCACTGGCTAGGGCTTTCGAATCAAAGCATGGGCATCTGCAACTAAGAGGGAGTAGTAGATCGTCGATTGACGAGCCGGGTCAGTCAACTTTCTATTGGGACTTCTATTGATTATTGATCCCCCTAGAGGGGCTCCTAGCAGCAAACTTGTATGAAGGGCCCCCGTGGATACGCAGGAGATGCAGGAGCCGCTAGCCGGATCGACCAATAAATGATAGGCCAGAGGGATGGGCTCATTCGACTAATCAGAGATCCCTGGCCCTACCTAACACAGAGATGTCCCTGAAATAGGGGATTGGTTGATCGGAAAGCTCAGGCAGGACTAGGACATTCCATAAAAATCTTTCTGATCTGCTAGCTGGAAAAAAAATCCTCTAAAATCCCATTTTTTCATCGCTCTTCCGGCTCCAGAAATGGGTGAATTCTAAGGTTCCTTATTCCGGTTGTAAAGCGGAATAAGAGGGAGAATGGGCACAGCCCCACCAGCAGTCCGCGTTTTTGACCTGAAAAGAATGGAAAATGAAACAAAAATCTGTGTCCACTATCTATAGAGTGGAGTTACTATCTATCCAACATCTCCTCTTCCCTATCTCCCCCCTTTTTTCGCCGGCAGGAGAATCCATTTCTTTTCTTGTATTGTTTATTATGATTGATCTGTAGAAAAAGGGCACTCTTCCTAATCCGAGTTTGAGATGGAATAAGACCCAGACGTAGAGTCCCGCCGGCCGGGAAGGGATTTTTTCTATTGATTTTTTGACTCCCTTCTGGCCTTCGAGGGAAAGCCCTTTCCAGATGGAGTCGTGCATCTCTGTCTTGAAAGCCCGCCCTATAGATAGGAACTCCTATCTTTACTGCCTATCCAACCCGAAGATTCTTTTTCGTGATGGAGTGCTTCGAATAGGATCCGATCCTATCCCAGCAGTCAAACTCCTTCCTGACCCGGCTCACCTGCCTCTGAAGCTGGAATGCCTTTATAGAGGAGCGTAGCCACTCGCATATGATAGGCAGGAGAGGAGCGAAAGCTCTACTGTTCTGAATAGTGAGAAAGAGTTTTCAAAATTCGATCAAATCGATCGAGAATCTCATCATCTGTTAGGTGAGCCAACCGACCGATCGAGTTGGGCTGGGCTTATTAGTGGGAAATTTAGGGCACAGAACCTTTCTTCTAGCCAAGAATCCCATTATTGATCGAGGATCCAATTCATTGGTAAATGAGAAATCTACCCGTTTTAACACTCAGAAAAAAACCTATAAAAGGCGAGGCAAGGGGCTCTCCATCTCTAGGAAAATTTTGTCCAGGATCTGAGAATCTAAGCCTTGCTTCTTAAAGCTATGATAGAAGAAATTCCGGCTCGTATTAGCCTGTGCTTTATTACAGGTAGTCATTCCCCCCCTTCCTTTAGTCTTTTCAACGGTACTTGAATCTTAAGTACCGGTCATGTCTCGCCCCCCCAGTATACTGACCGGTTCCATGTTTCCCCCGAATTTCATCAGTTCCAGGCTCAAGTGCCTGCTCATCTATCGAAAGGCTTTATTATTTTTATTTAGGAATTGGCGAACATTTCCATTGAGTGAGTGTAACTGTGAAGGTTTACAGTCAATAGTTCTTAACCAACCCTTTCTCGCGGAGCTTTATAAAGCTTTAAGAGAGAATAGGGAGTAAGGGGACCTTCGCTTCATTAGAAATTTTACCCGGATCTTATTTCTTCTCCTGCGGAGCCCTGAGAAAGTCACCGGCGGCCGGTAGCTCTACTAAGCGAAGAACCGCTCGCTGCCTTTTCTTCGCGAAGAAAATTTGCAGGTAGCCTAGGATAGGCAAGGCCTACCTACCTCCCATCTATATCTATAGGCGGCAATGGTAAGAGCTGGTAAGCATGGTAACAGTATCGGCGGCCGGGAGCCGGCGCTCCGCGTTCTATCTAGGTTCCGCGCTTACGTACGCCCCACCTCACGGGGGAAGCCCTTCAATAGCAGAACCCGTGTGAGTGGGAGGGGATTGAATCATTCATTCATCGGAAACGTCTTCTTCCGTGATCCATTTCATGTCAACTCTAATTAGTTATCAAAAAGCCCACTTTACATTTACAAAGGGAACCATTGTTTCCCGGGAACCTTGCAACCTTGCGGTTCCCGGTAACCGGCCGTATCGGCAAACTTCGTCACCGTCAGTTCCCGCAACCAAGCCTTTCTTTTTTATTATGTCTTTCTTTCTGAAGGGCTTGCGGTTCATTACAATTACACCAAAAGCTTTCAGTGAACTATTGAAGCTATCGAGAGAGTACCAAATGCTGACGGTGACGAAGGTTACCGACTTTCGGTGGACGCGGAGCCAACGAGTTCAGTAGAACAGCGTAACGAGTCTAAGGTTAAAGAAGCGTTCGCCAACTTTGTTTGATAGATATAGCATTGCAAGCAAATAGAGCAGAGAGCTTACCCTTTCTTTCTATTAGAGTCGCGAGCTTGTTGTAGTCGGTCCTAAAGTCAAGGCTAAAGGGAGAACCTTGCTGCTTACTTGCTATATCCCCGCGTTCTTGCACGGCTCGGCTCGTTCTTCGAGCCCTGCTTCTCCTTTCCCCCTCTCTCCGTTCTATCGTCCAAAACAGGCCGTATGGAGTATAGCCAAGTGGTAAGGCATCGGTTTTTGGTACCGGCATGCAAAGGTTCGAATCCTTTTACTCCAGATTATGAACACCCGATCGGATCTGTCAAGAACAAGCTGACGACTACAAGGGAAGCGGCTGACTGCAGTCCCTGAGCCTAGCTTGTAGCAAGCCAAAAGTTTCACTTGAACCTACTTTGCTAAGAGAAAAGACTTTAGGTTGAAAGCAATCCCTTCCAACCAGCTAACCCGCGGAGTTGAACACAACACTGACTTCGGCCAGGTTCTTCTATCAATCTCCTGGCCCTTGCTTAACTCCTTGCTCCGTAAACCGGTCTTAGTTGATCTGATCGGACCCCGGACACGCGAGAGCCCAGCCCGGGAGGAATGCATGGTTCCCTGGCGCTTCATGGCACGGGCGTTCGCAGTCCCCCTCCCTCTAATCTAACCCTATTCGCTCGCTTTGCTTAATACTAGAAATACATGATTGGGAACTAGCACTTTATCTAGCTGGCTTGAAAAAGAGGTAAATCACTAAGATCCCTACCCCCTTTACCCTGAGGGTCTAGAGAGGCGTCACAGTAATTTCATATTTCAGGGGTCTACCTGTAATTCCAGCCATTGGGATACCAATTGGGATACCTACCGTATCAGCCTCTACTTCCATACTTTCTCCTTGGAATCTAGTTTCAGTACCATATGGGTCAAGGATAGTCTAAGGTACCACGGTACTGCGCTTCTTCCAGACGTACCCATTGAGGAAGTTCTTCAGTGCTCCGGTTGTAAACAAAAATGGAAGATCGTCTCAAGTGACCAGAAAAGGAAGAAGAGGAATGGCAGGCTAACGCTTTTGATCTTGATTTAGTTTACTGAGAATCAGGAGCTAATTCGGTAGGAGCTGCTTGTCCAGTCAGAAAGATAGGATCTGTCCACTCTAAGGTAAGGAAGCACTGTCTCAGGCGAAGGTTGTTCCGTATTCTCTTCTTTCATAGAGCCTCTTCCCGTAGAGGAATGAAATTCATTCAGGTAACTAAGTGCAAGGAATGAATGAGCTCAGCTCATTCTATCACTCTCACTTGCAGCCTATTCTTTCACAAGAACCATGGCATGAGATGCTTTCTTTACTGCTCATGTCTAGCAAAGAGACAAAGATCGTAGCGTGTCTATGCATACCATAGGAAGGTTGAGCTTGATCGGTTGTGGATATGAATTGAACTTCTTTTCACTCCAAGTAAGGAAGTAAAGAGAGGAAGGACTTTCTCTAGATAGAATTGCACTCGAGCTGCCTGGAGGTTGTAACAATCCTCAGTTTCCAGATATGCCGCACTCTACCCAGATAACCCACTAGCTTCCTTGCTCGCTGGATTGCTCTTTCGTGGTCTCATTTTAGCTCTTGTCCCCCTAGTGAGTTACTCGGGGAAAGAGAACTCAATAGCTCCTTCAAAGGTACAGGGGGAAATTCTCTCATTTTACCTTCATCCACCATTCTTAGTGGAAGGCCTTGGAATTTCATGGGCTTATGAACGGAAGGGCTTACCAACGAAAGAGGCTTGCAAAGGAAAGAATTCTTGCTATTACTGGTATTACAGGGAGCCACCCTATCAAAGCTTTATCCACGCTATATGAGGGCCATATACAAGCCCATATAAAAGCCTTTTCAGACAAGCCAGCCCAGTCAGTAGTGCTCATCTTGCTAAGGATGTTGACACTTTAGCGAGGGACTAACAAGTTCAGTAAGTAAACACAATAAATAGGGGTAGGGGCTTTGTTTGGGGGAGCAATTCCCCTTCCCTTCCTTTGGAGAGTTACGAGTTGCTGCTGAAGGACTTTCTTTTGCTGATGATGTGGTTTCTGTTGCTTTTGCAGAACTGAGATCCCTTCCAATAGCTACTGTTGCTACTGCTGTTCTTTTAGTTCCTTTAGCTGGAGAGGAACTTCTACCACTTTGAACGAAATCCCTCAGTGCGGGAACTGCTTTAGCTGCCACTCTAACAGCGTAACCAAGAGCCTATTACTTTGAGAAAGATGAATTTCCACTTACCAGTGGTAAGCAAATTGACACCTGAACTCGCATCGAAGGTAAGGAATTCATAAAATGCCGCTTTTTCTCGGGTTTTTACAAATTTTGTCTGGTTTTCAAGTGTTCGGAAAAAGTCAGTTGTTATATAAGATAGTAAAAAAAACCGGTATCGGCTTGCTAAGAATGCTAATGTTGTTACTGGAATTGATATCCCATCCCTAAAAAAGGGACTACTGACTTATCTTATGTTACCACTTTCTAAAAAAAAGGAAATCTATATAGGTCCAACAACTGAAACTGTAAATAAGGCAAGAAATCCGAAAAATTCCTATAACACAAATAGCGCCTGGGTAGATAAAAAGTTTTACTGAAAACTGCAGCATATTATTCTCTTTTACTTATCTCATTTAATATCGTGTCAGCCAAGCGAAAAGTTTGAATGAAGGCCATGCCTTTTGCCGATGGAGTTGCATTTCGAGTGGAAGTTGGAGTGGTTTTCTAGCCCTAGGCTAGACTAGTTTGCCGCCTATTTCCCTTCGAGCTAGTTGCTTTCTTTCGCCCTATCAGTCCTATCCCCTTGCAGCCCTTGGGATGAAGCAGCGTGAGCTCTTTTCTACCCAAAAAAGGATATTTCCAGCTGGGTAGTTTGAGCTTTTGATGTTGATGTAAGCAAGTGAGCGAGCCTGTGAAAAGCCATCAGGGTCAAGTGCCTAAGCTAATGGAATCTCCAGTTGGAGTGCTAGTAGTTGCATCTGTCTAAGTAGTAGTTGCCCATCCAATTCAAGTGCTTTCCTATGGCTAAGGAGTCTTTGTCTACGGATAAGAAGTAGTTTACTATTCTTAAGTAGTAATTGCCTCCGCATAACCATTAGTTGCATACCCAAAAGGAGCATCCATAATTAGTCAAGTTCCCTTGAATTCTGATTTTTTTTAGCGAGTGCCAAGCTAATCTCGTGAGAGTTGCCCCACATTCGTAATACCTTCATTCGGCCTTCCTTTACTATCCTAAGGAGCGTAAAAAACTTCTATTCTAGAGGGCTTGAAGTTCTAATACTATTCATAACGGGCTCACTGAACTAAATAAACAGTCTAAACGAGTAAGAGTCCCAAGACTAGCTACTTCTATCTTGTGAGAGCCGGGGAGCCCTCTCTTTTTTAAACGAGTAGTAAACCTATCCAATTGAGTTTTCTCTTGGATGGTGAGGTCCGAACCGTTGAGCTAAGTATTGATTTCCCTTTAGAATCTGCTTTCTCGCAAGGCAGAAGTCTTCCAATTGAAAATAGGATCAAGCATTATATGATATGAGTGAATGCAGTGAGTAAGGAAGCTAGTTTAAGAAAGCCTGTTTAAAAGCGCAGACAAGGGATAGTAGGGTTGAGGTCAGTCAAGCAAATAGGCAAGTTCCCCAGGGAAAACTTTACATCAGTCGTCCCAGTGCCAGTGCCTTAGAGCCTTTTTATTTTAAGCCAGTTCCGTCAAATAAATGGAGTCCAGCAAGGGCGGGAAGGAGAGTGGGAGAGTATAGAATAACAAATAGGGGAAGCAGGCAGCACTTTTTCAAATGAGAATGGGAAAACAAAAAGGTATTCTATTGAATTTGAAAATATCTCTAACTCTAACTCTAAAGAAAGAGCTCTTATAAAGGGGCAGTAGTGACATTTCCAAAATCAGTATTTACAGCAGTACCCATTTAAGTTCGCAATCCAAGGAAAGCCAGGCCAGTTTCAGATTGGCGGGTTGAGTTGCTTTATTCTCTTCTGCAATTTCTAGTTAGATATGCCGGTTGTCGCATATCTGTTATCGCATATCAGCTGTTAATAGCTCTTTTCCCTGCTTGAGAAAGCAATTCTTCTTGCCACCCCTTCAAAAAAATCCTATCTCGTATATGCTTTAACAGTTCCCTCTTTTTTTTCTACCTCTGGCAGGCCTAGTTCCATCTCCTCCAAGAAGGCGGGGAAGGATATATGCCAAGAAGGAATGGGAAAAGCGGAGATGGTTTACTAATCCAACAATCTCTGAAGCTAGGGCTATACCAAGGAGCGGAGCACAAGCGAACCGTCACTTGCGAAGCTTAGCGCTCAAAGAAGTCCTCTGATCCTGGTGCGATGCCTATCGAAATCACAAAAGATGCCGTATCCACATCCAATTCAAAGTGTCTTGCATTTGCCGATGTAGTTGCCGACAACAGCTTCTTATGAGCCTGAATGGCATCTACCCAGCTGAAGATTTTGTTAAACGTAATTAACTATTCGAGCTCAGAGCGATGAAAAAAGCATTTTCGGGAGGGGAAAGAGGGAAGCGTCAGTCAGCCTTAAGGTATGGAATCGGCATTCTCGTTAGCTTTTTTAGTTGAGGTAAGGCCAGCAAGTTCGTTCCTTGGCCTCTTAGTTTAAGCTCTTGGATGATCTAATCCGGATAGACAGTCCAGCAGGTAAGCTAAAGCTTGACTATAATTTGATCTCCCAGCAAGTAGTCCGATTAGAGTCAGTCAGGTAGTGAGTTAGGGCGCTCTTAGCCTTTCTTTGCTTGATTTCCATTCTTATCTCATCTATCTTGGATTTCGCCCCTTTACTGCGAGTAGTCAATATGCCGCAAGCGGGCAGTTGGTTTATGAGCTAGATCTAAGATTACCTCTTGATCCTCAATCCTTACCCTATTCTATCAAGTCAGTAGTAGGGAAGGAAGTTGTCAATACAGTTTATCTTCGTTAATTCGTTAAGTTCGTTATTACAGGTAGTACAGCTAGTCTCGATGGTGTGCGAGTAGCTTTCCTCTATCTAAGATCTCTCCCCTTCTTCAAGCCAGTCAAACGGTCAATCTTGCAGTTAGCCTTTACTCTCTTTCTGAGTTAGATCTCTTTCCTAATTCCCTTTCCGAGAGTCTGTTCTCAACTATAGAAATTTCCATTGGATGCATGTGAAGCAAGGAAGTGATTGACAGCGCCCTATGAATGAGCTACCCGGTCCACTCAAAGCTTGAAGCAGTTGCTATACTTTTTTAACCCCCTCTAACTAGAAATCTCATAAGAGAAGAGAGGAGGTATCACTTCTTCTACTGCCCAAAAGAAGTTTATATCTCTAAAGAGGGACTGTTGTTCCTAATACTATAACTACTGCTATGAGAGGTCTCTGGATCTTTTGCAAGATTTATTGTTCAACCTTGTCTATCACGGGGTGGATAGTCTTTATTTTACCCAGGCTGTAGATTTTCTAATCCATTTTTTATTTTGAAGCAGTAGTTCATTTTTAGGGTTTGAGATTTATGTACATACTTTTATCTTAGTGGATTTAGTTGCTTGTTAACATCTGAGGGTAGGTATGGAATAGTTTTTCTATTATGGTAATGTCTTATTATGTGTGATGAATTGAGTAAAAGGCCTAGTTCCCGGGGCATGCTCCCTATTTTTTATTTTAGGAAAGCCGGTTATCCTAGCTAAAGATAGACATTTTTTCAAATAAAGCATGTATGATTATACCGAATAAAAAATCGAGTCAAGAAGTAAATGAAAAAGCAGCGCCCCTCCTTGCTATCTAAGACTAACCAAGTGGACAAGAGGCGAACAACCTTAACCGAAGGAAGTAATCCGTGGAATATGAATATTATGTTCCATTAGTTTATTCACTAAACCCAGGGCAGGGGAGTAGAAGAAAGGCAGTTCTGGGGAAGAAGAAGTTTCATCCAACCCTCCTTTCTATCCCTGCTTTCACGCTATCGAAGAACAGGATAGAAAATGTTCATAAGGAAAGGGAATCAATGACCGAAGACTGAAACTAATCCCGTGCACAAGCTTTGGCTTTGAGAAGAGGTGGTTTCCGTACCCCATGACCTGACTCAAGAAAGAAGGTGAAAGAGGTAATTTCTTAGTGACTTAGGCTTTAGAGCTAGGGCTTTTTTTTTGGTCTTTTGTTTGGTGAGAGAAAGCTCTTCCCCCGAAGGCTTACTTATCCTGCATTACTTGAAAAAGAAATCCTGATCTGATGGACTATCAGTCTCAGGGAGACAAGGAGTGGACCTGGCTTGTTTACTTGCTGACCTAGGCCTCTTAGATGTCTAAAATAAGATGATCAAACTTCTTGTTTCAAGTCGAAAGAAAGTTGAGTCATCCAGTTCTCGATGTAAGCCTTTTCGGCTCAACCTGCGGGGAAAGAGATTACAATTTTGACTGCTAGCAGAACTGGCACTGCAACAAGCTCGGCTGCACCGAAAAAGAGGCAACTAAAACTCCGGCCTGACAACAAGGGTAATTGGCTCCTCTCCCTCATCAGCAAACTAGTCCACCAGTGAGTTGCCCCCCTCTTACTATTGGGTTTCCTTCGCTCGTCTTAGTGTAGTGGAACTAAAATACCCGAGTTAAATCATTTACCTGGAGTCAGCTATTCCTGATTCATAAAAGTCAAGAAGCCTTGATCCCAAGACTAGCTGCTTTTAGTTCTTCCGAAAATTCCCGAGGAATATGAGATGGCGTTTCATTTCAGCTTACTATGCTTTCCGTGGGCGGTGTTTTAGTTAGTTAGTAAAGGCTTTAGGAAAAGGCGTAACTGTTCTTGTCGGAAGGGCTTAGATGGGAAAAAAGATCCCACACCTGGACCTGGATTCTCTAAAGCTTAAAGGGAGTACCTCTTTGGAACTTATTCGCTCGGCTGGATCGGCAAAAGAAGAGAACTACAATGCAAAATATATGGACTGGAAAGAGAAAGGCTTACGACTGCAACTTCCACTCCAACAACTGCATCGCAAGCATAAAGTCACTTCATCAGATATCTTACCCACATGAGAGGATTTTTCCTAGTACATACTTTCACTAGAACACTTCCTGCCTTCGAGTGAGATCCGTCATTTCAATTTGATCTTCCTCCTCATTTATGATGGCCCTATCTTAGAACAGACTGATTAAAACTGGAATGGAACTGGCTTCATCACTTGATTCTTTGTTTGGCGCCTAAGAATGAGTTACTGATGTTGGCTAGCCTGTAAATCCGCTATCTCTGCTAGATAAGTTGTTTGACAACAGGACAGGATAAGGAATTCTATTATCAATGGCTTGAAGCACTGAGTACTATAACTCGCCTGGACCTTATGCTATCAACTAATAGGATAACTAGTTAATCTCACTCCGGGACTAGGACTGCTATTGGAGAGGCTCACCTTAAGAATGCAATAGGCTCGGCAGGGAACCAAAGTTACTGGTTTTGTTCTTTCTTTAGAGCCGAGGGACGACAAGGATGATCCCAGGACTGGATACTGCATATAAACTTTCTACCCGAAAAAAATGCTTGATAACAGGATATGTAAAAGGCTTCCTCACAAGAAAAAGAGACTTGCTGTCTAACCTTTTTTTTTAGTCTTTTTCAGTATTACTAACCGATTTCATATTAGAATAGTTAGTATAAGAAAGTCAAAGTCTAATAATATGAATAGAATACCCTATATAAGAAAGATGAATTAAGTTCATTAATTAACACGGAAGATTTCGCCCGTTTTGGATCTATAACTTGTGCTTGCATTTGATGGAATAGGCTAACTCAGAATCAAAGGAAGCTGGCTTGTCCCACGTGAATAGGATACTCTGCTGTAACCTGGCTTGCTTGGAGAAGGCTTGCAACAGGCACTTTCCACTCCCTTCAAATAAGGTATTCCACAAAGGATTGGCTGACAAGGAAGAAGGAAAATCCAAGAAAGAATCCAAGGCAGAAGCAATTGAAAGGAAAGCTACTCCTGCAACTCAACTCAAACCTCAAGGAAGGCAGGAGGTTGCGGAGTAATGGAAGACAGAAGGATTTGAACTTGATTAGATGGGATTGCTTCCTTTAGCACTCCAACAGACTCAGGGATGAAAAAAAAAGAAAAGGGATGCGCTTATCGATGGCTTTTTTCTGGCCTGGCCTGGTAAGGCGCTAGAAAGCAATTGGATAGACTGACCTCTTGACTGCATTTACAAGGGCTTATCTTAGTACTGGTCTGGAACTTACTGCAATCGAAAGGAACTAGCCTGAAAGAGATTAGGAAAAGCATTAATTAAGAATGCTTTAGAAATGATAGTACTTTAGGATAGGACTGACTGTTAACTCTTACGCTAGGTGGTACTGGTAGTGCTTTAGTCTCGTTATTTAGTATATTATGGGTAGTACTTTTTGTTATTAACGGTATACCTCTTATGCCTCCTTATGCCCGGGAGAAAGATTAGGACTCGTATCCGGAGTATGAAATGCTACTAATTCTAATTACAGGTAGATCCCTTATGACTGGTCTGCAACCGCATCATTACCTCGCTCGCAGGGAGGAAATCATGAGAGCGAAGCGAGCAGGCGCAAGAAAAGAACAGGCCTTACAAACTAGAGTAGCGGATAGCACTTAGAGCGCTTAAGACTAGATCGAAGAAACTGGACTCAAACTTCCAAGAGAACTCCCCTTAAGATCAAAATTGAAATTCAAGTTGAAATTACAATAAGAATGACTGCTTGCCTATAACCTGCAAGCTTGCCGGATTGCCTAAGAGTGCAGGGTATTCTATTGGCTTGATCACTTTCTAAAGATCCTCAAGAAAACAGGCTTTCTAGCTATCATTTTTTTCTCGCCTAGAGAGATCTAACTTCTTCCCCGCAGCTGTATTGAATGGAAGTAGGACTTTCCTGAAACGAGTTTTATCACTGGCTTGCCCCTTTATTTGCATTTGAAATAGTGCAAACTTCTAATGGTGTCACTGGCCACAAACTCGCGGGAATTACTTAAGGAGATTACCCTAGCACTCAAACTATAACGGGTACTCCATCTACGAAACCTTAGGACTCTAGCTCTTCCCATGAAAACTATTATTACTATTATAGGAAAAGCCAATAGCGGTACAGGAATTCCCACTAGAGAGATTAACAGGGGACTTTGCTACTCGATCGTAAGAGACAGGGACTTTACCCTTGACCTTTCTTTCAAAAGATTACTCACTTAAAGGCCGGGGGAAAAAGTCCCTCTCCTGCTTAAAGGCCTGCAAACTATAACCTAATATCCATTCCACCTATGGATGCAATCTATTACCTAATATCCAACACCTCCTATGCACCAACATCGAAGGCAAATGGTCTACTTTAGTATGAAATATGCTCGTAAGATGAATTTAGAAGCTGGGCTTGAAATGGTTTTATCACAGGATTTGAAGGATTGCTAGCTGTCTCACTGTAAGGCTTTACAGGCTCGCTTTCTTACTGGATGGGAATCTATGCCTAAGTTTTGCCTTCTGGTAAGAGAATCTATGCCCTCACTATGTTTGCTTCTGACGGGGAATCAATGCCTAAACGCTATGCTTCTGGCGAGGAACTCCAATTCAAATCGCCTGGAAGAGGGGATGCCCTTATTAGCTAGCTAAGTTTAGGGTTTATGGCCGGCCTTACACTGGAACTATAGAAAGTTTTTTCCTGAGACTGCATTGCATTCTTTCTTACCCCGGGCTGCGGGCCTTTGAAAAGGATAGGAGACTGGGTAAGATAACTCGACTGACTTTGAGAAGGATGAAGATGGACATGAAAACACAGAGTATCCTTGGGGTCCAGCTATTCCCTTTGCCTAGGGACTTCTTCTATTGCCTTTTTCTAGGGACGAAGCATAAGGCGGGGGACTGCGCTAGCCCTCGCGTAAAGGGATAAACTTACACTGCAACTCAAACTATATGTCTGGCAACTCCCACTGCAATTGGAGGAGCTGCTAACTGTTTTGAAGGGTTTAGAATAGCAATTGAAGACCTTAGGACTGGGGTGAAGTCACCTTAATCTTAATAGTTGTACGAGACAGGGACAGAGACTTTTAGAAGGTGCATAAGCACCGGGGAATGCTTAAAGGCTTTCAAACAAACTTGCTGGAAAAACTCCTGCTCTTTTCAATATTCCTTCCTTGGGAAACTTGAAAACTGTCCTAGAGCCCGCTTTGAAACTGGCTTGCTATAACCCGCTTTCCTAAGCTAAGAGGTACTTCACTAGCTCGCTTGAAAAATAGGTGAGGAAAAGATCATATTATGAAACTGTTAAAGGCAAAGAAAAAAGACTCCAATCCCAAGGAAATAGATCCACATTCAGGGGCAAGCATTTCTGTCATAGGGGGAACTCCATCTAAGGAAAGAGCTTTGTTAATTAGAGAATTCTAAAAAGTAGCTCGCCTGTTAATTCTTATGATCGGTACGCTCCTTTGCTTTGGACTTTTAGATCGTTAGCTTCTTTTCTTAGGAAGGAATGGGTTTAGCATAGCACTCTAACCCTTATTACTATTAAAAAAAGAGCATTCATCGGAACTATCACATGGATCAATGGAAAGGAACTCGCTTGAAATCCCTTTAAAAGACAGCTTTCAAACTCACTTGCTGCAAGCTTTCTTCCAATGGCTCTAAAGGCACTCCCAATAGATGGAAAGACACTGCCAATGACAGTAGTAGCACTAAGAAGATATAGTATAGTTCATCAGCTGTACGCTTTCTCCCGGAAGAGCAAAAGAAAAGACTAAAAAGATGCATAAAATAACTTGATTTCTCCTGGCCTGGCAAACTCCGATCAATCAGTGCCTTGTTAAAAGACTAGCAGCGGAAAAGATCACAGCGCTTACTCTTGTTGCAACGGCTATGCCATTAACAGCTTCTACGGGACTAGCAGTGCTTATGAACCATCAACAGGAGAGATTGGCTTGGCCTCATTCTTACCAATGGTATTCCCAGGAGCTTCCTCGAGGGAGGACTATTTGTCCTTTTCATCAGGAAAGGGATAAGGTAAGGAAAAAGGCATAATCAATAGTCAAAGAATCGGGAAAAGGTGACAAAGTCATCAGTGCCACAGCTTGGGCATTTGCAAACAACCGATTCTACTCGAACATTTTCAGTCTCACTACCCTCACTTGTTTTGTCATTCACTAGCTTTCGAGCTAGTTCCTTCCCCGAGTGGGTTTGGGGTTTTTGTACCAAGTGCCCCAAGAAGTGAGTAGAGAATGGTTACCTGCTAGGGGGCCTAGGATTGTTGATTGGTAAACTTCACTGAATTCCTCGGCTAACCCTTTAATTCCCACCTCTTCTGAGTCCTTGTCACTTTGGGAGATTGTGACCCTGCTGATGCTTCTGTAACTTTCTTTTCTTATGATATTAATTCCGTTTCTAAATTTATGCTTTTTTAGCAGCAAGTTTGCTTATCTAAAGATATAACCTAAAAGGAGCCGTCCCCTTTATATAAGATAGCACCAAATTAAACTGACTTCCTAAACCTTACGCATGGGGGAGAGGAGGGGATATGGTTAAGGCCAAGGAAAGCTGTCCAGCTCAATGTCTTACGCATCAGCGGCATTTGCTACATACTCCGCATCTGTTGTCAGAATTGCTACTATACGATAAGAGAGGAGTTCAAGTCTGCTTAGTATTCTCGGACCGGGGGGTGATTCAATTCACTTGTTCAACTGCTAAGAAGAATAGCTTTTCTCTTGCTTGAATGTGGCACAAAAAGAAGAAAAAGCGCTGAAAATGATTGCTGTCAGCATGGATTCTACTTCTTTGCCAGGATCAAAGTCTTCTGTAGTCATCAGGAAGCTGATTTGAATGAAAAGTCAACATAGGATAGGTATCACCTGCGCTAGGGACTTTCATTGAATCAATCTCGGTATGTCAATCGGAAGCTCAAGAAGAGAGAGTCTCTTCCTTGGCAGTAGCCTCTGGTCTTGCAGTTGGGTTGCCCCGCCAAAGCCTTCTAATGATTCCGTTAAGGCAAATATCCCATAATAAGATATACGAATAAGACGGATCGGACCGAACTGCCAATGCATTCATTCCATCTCCACCGGAATCACCCCTATGCATAGCTCCTTCCCTCTTCTATGAAGTTGAAATGAAGCAAGCGAGCCTCTCGATTGAGGGAGACCGATCTGATTAAGTTTATCCATTATTTTAGGAAATGTTCGGGATATTCAAAAGTTTTCCCGGTATTTTTTAACTTGCCGTCTTTTTGATATAAATTAGCGCTTTTGTGGGCTACGGGTGGAGGGCTATGAGCTCGTTCACTCAATCCCGGGGAAACAACTCCCTTAGCCTTAGTTGGAAGCTAAACCAAAGCTTGTAGGCTCGTAGAGAAAGCTATTTTTCAGGTATACCCACAGATCCATGTTCCTGAACAGTCTCGGAGAAGGCCACCAGCACCCGACTTACCAGAATGTCCCGTGGCAGCACCATGCAAGTCTTGGTTCCTCTTGGAAGCACCATAAGTCTTGAATTTGAACCAGCCAAATTGGAATAAAGAATATGAATAGGAAAAGAAAGGAAATTCCCAAGCAATCAACTTGCTTACTTTAACAGCTCGACACCTCCACTCCAAACCAAAATCTTCCATGGGGTCGTACGCCACTGGAAATCAAAACCAAACTGAAACGTGCAAGTAAATCTTATAGTCCAGGCAGGGCAGGTCCTTCCCTTATAATTCTTGCCTCAATTGTATCACTTTGTTTTTTTTTGCAGTAAAAGTATTAAGGACTAATCTCAGTCTATTCCAAAAAAATTCTATTCCATTTTTTTATCATTCATCCACATCCATGGTTTCGAGTGGATTGTAGTGTAGTTATACGGATAAGATAGAATGCCTCATATCCCATTTTCTTTTTATGGGCTAGGCTAACCCTGTTCGTGGGATCTTTTATCCTTTACTTCTTCCTAGTAAGTGAGAGTGGTTGAACCTAGACCAGCCTTTCTCCCTTCAAGCTCCCTTTGCCAAAGTGATAAGAGAGTGAAAGACAGCAAAAAAAGTCAGCGAAGTCTAGCCGGTCGAGTACCACATAAGGAGAAGCGAACAATCCAATGACTGCCCCCTTTTTTCGCTTATCCCGGAATCTTCTTTTGGCTAGTCATTTTTCTTTTACTGGCATTTGGCCCTCGGATATACCAAAGAATAAGTACCCACAGTGACGGATGCCTTTTTCCCAAAGGCACACGAAATGTTTGATTCAGGTACGCTCTTAGATGGCTCTTAACTTTTTTTGAAGCAAGCAAAGCGAAGTAGGGGAGAGTGACAAGCGTCAGGTTGAAAGTCTTGAATCAATTATAAGAAAGAACAATCTCCTGTTAACTGTTCAAACTCCCTCTTATATTTACTAAGTAGGAGGCCTTACTCGTAGTCTCGGAACTGCTTGTATCTCTATCTCGCTTTTTGAGAGTGCTTTCTTATCTTGGGACTGGCTTTCCTTTCTTGAAAGAAGAGCCGGACACAGCAGAAGAAAAGGCCCGTTCTAGTTCTTCATGGTTCGATATTCACTCTATCACCACGCCTTCCAGCTAAGCGCTAGTTGAACCTTGTTTTATACGAGTTGAGTGAAAGAGAGTCCTGGGAAAGCATCTATCTATATTAAACGAAATCCTACTTGGTTTCTTATTATCCGTCTTAGGCTTAGGGAACAGGGAACAAGGTGCTTGCTGCGATAAAGAGCGAGGACCGATCGGCCTATGTTAGAATTACCTCATTAGCTGCCTATGCGCCACTGCTTCACCAAACCAACAAGCTAGCCACTAGAATCGGGCCGGGCAAAGCTTTTTTTTTCAATAGTTCGAAAAGAGGGCTTAGGAGGAACTGATGGCTTATCTCAGACATTGACGGTCCGTGGGTGACCGAATGTCTTTGAAACTTGAAATGGAAAGTATATCTTTCAGTCTATCGAAAACCTTTATTGCTCTTCTCGGGACTGAAACCGATTGACAGAAGAAAGAAAAGCAGGCAGGAAAAGATCAAGAATCAATAGTCTTTGAACTCATAGAGAAATGCAGTTAACTTAGCCATCTTCCGGGTTAACTAAGATTAGCAGTTACTGGTTCTCTTAAATCTTTGTATTACTTTTATTCTTTGTCTTACTAAGCTTTCATTAAAGTTACGGACTATTCTAAATTGAAATCGGAAATTATTTATTAAATGAGCACCTTACCCTCGAAAGGAAAGACTTATTCACAGAAAGAGAGAGAGAGGCTATAATTAGAATCCGGAAATGTCCTCATTGAGGGAGTAAGTTGTGACAATAAGGTCTCAGTCAATCAATTCAAACTTCAGTGAACATAGAAACAAATAGCCTGGGTTTCAGATAATACATGAGGTGCTAATCTCCGTTCTTTCTTCTGAATATGAAATTTGGTGCGATGTCTTACCTATAACAGACCGAACACTGCCTTTCACCTCTTGCTTGGGCACCCCTCTTTCTTTTCCTTCCTGACCTGTGAACGGCCTTAGAAAAAAAGGAATTTCGCACTTGCCGATATAAGGACGAGCATTCTTGTGATAAATGGGCCTGTGACCTTCTTATACGAGACCAAAGCGGACCTACTTTCAGATCGAAAGAAAGGCTATGAAAGAGTTTTGGCCAGAATAAGGCATATGTAAGACTTTCTAAGCGGCGAGGGTTTGGGGTCTTTTTATCTTGGCTGCCCTCACGACGTTTTTTTTTCCGCCACAACTTGGTTCCACGCCAGAATAGTCTGATTTTACCCGAAGCCTGGGAATGGAGTAGAAGCGAGACTCTGGCTTGGAAAAAACTACCCACGGCCTGATCCGCCCAAACACTTCTATTTAAGAAGAAGATATGGAAAAGGCTGACGAGCTCCTATTCTTAGTCCTGAGTGAGAGCTTTACTATTCGATTATGCCTTCAATGGCTTATTCCTAATATTCCTGGGCACTTGACTATTCATGGTTCGACGGTTCATGTTCTTTGAAGAAATAGCTTTCTGACTCGGTGGACACCATTATAGGCTCTTATTAAAGAGTTCTTGCTCGTCTTGTATAGCGGCAAAGTTATTCAAATGCTTTTTTACGGTTGCATGATGAATGTGCTATTCCTTAGTGGCTATTTCCTTTTCAGCTCCAGCGCCTATGATAGTTTCCGGTCCCGCCTCCTCGGAGGGTCGGGCGGTTGCAACTCCTGGGCTTCCGGGGCTAGGACTACGATGTCCACCCAAAAGCTAGAATTCTCGGCCAAGGATGCTTTTTAGGCTAGTCTTTAGCAATAAAAGAAAAGATTAGCAAGGCTAAGGAAAACAAGTACAAGCATATGTATGCCTTGTTTATAGAATGCCTTTCCGTCTAAAAGCTGCTGTGTAAAATCACGAGTTCGGACTCGGACTTTCCTTTCTATCTGCAGACTGCCGTCAGACCTCATTGAATAATCGAAAAGCAAGCAGCACAAAATGCCTATGCCACAGCAGGATCTCATATAGTGGATTAAACACTAATATGAAGAAGTGAAGAAGAGAGTGCTATAGAAAGTGACTGCCACGACTAGATAGCTTCGCAGTTGAAATAGAGTGAGTTACTCGGTAGCACAAGACCTGAGTTCAAGGAAGCTCACGGGAAGTGAAGCTATTGACTTGAAAAAAAAAGGCAAAGGGGTGACAGCAACGCTTAGCACGCAAGCCTCGCCTCATTAACACTCCCCCTTGCGGGATTGGCTTGGCCTATCGGTTCCTATAGACAATTCCTAATGCCCTTCTTACTAAGAAACTGTTACTACTCCCACTACTACAGTTACCTCCTATAACAAATCTCAATCGGCTAATCTACGACGCTTGAATACGAACTCGAACAGGGAGACGAGACCTCATGGCGTGAGAAGAAGTTTTTGTCGGAAGAACCGCTAGGAGTACCTCCGCTCCCGAATCAATCCATTCCGCAGCTCTTCCAAATCTCGATCTGAACATTTGCGTAGATGAGGTCTGAGTCTACTTCCCTTTCGATTAAAAGAGAGGTTCTTAGCCGCATTGATTCTTTATCCCCGGATGGATATTGATAGGTTCAACGTACCGACCTTACTTCAGGGTCGGGGTCAGGAAGAGAAAACATTCGACCTGGTTCAGGTTCACCTATATACCATAAAGCAAAAACGAAAGCAAGTTTAGGTTTAACCTTTAGCTATTTCCCGATCTGTCTTTTGAAAGGAACCCAATTCGAAACATTTGATATCCCAACCCCGGTGGAAGCCTATTAGTCAGTCGGTCTTCAACTCCCGGTAATATTCTACCTAGTGAGAAATGCCAATTGCGAGCTCTAGCAGATGTTCCCGATCTTGAATTTCATTTCATTTAACTCCCTTCTTTAAACTATAAATAATAAGGAAAGACCTAAAACCGTGCCGTCTCAGCTTACTATTTACTTTAGGTTGAATGTTTGCAAATCGCCTGAACTTTTCTAGTTTCAAGCAGGAACTTTCCGAAAGGAATCTTGGAAAATCGGCCTAAGAAAAGAAGACGAGGTGAAGGAAAGCAGAATGATTTGAGTGTTCCGGGGAGATCGAATATTAACTAGCTAACTCGATGGAACGTCGAAGCTAGCCAGCTTTGAAGTAATAGGAATTAGGTAAGAAGCAAGTACCGATTGGACAGCGAAAGCTAAGCGACAAAGAGCAGGAAGAGGTTTAGGAATAAGTAAGAAAGCAGCAAATCCTTACTCGAAGAGAGGGAGTTTATGATCGAAGACCACGAACTTTAGGAATGGGGTCAGTGCAAAGCAGAAGATGAATTCATTGGTGGAATGTCAAGGTCAAATCGTGAAAGCAAAGTGGGTCTTAAGTCTACGCAACTTGTTGACCTTTTCTTTTTTATATATTCCGCTCCACCATTTCATGCACTTCTCTTCGGCTCATTAAGAGCGGGATCCGGGGTAAGAAAGTAAGATTGAACTACTGAATAAGAGAAGCATTGTGATTTCAAAGATTTCAGGACTTTAGCGTCTCATTGCGGAAGCAGAAGTTCAATCATTCCTCATTCACTTCTAGGGCTTGGGTTAGAGAGGGGGGAATATATAAAAAAGAAAAAGTCGAAGTGCAGTTCCTATTTATCAGCTCAGATTAGAGCACCAGCCAAAGGAGTAGGAGCAGCCGCTGGGGAACCACCATAGCCATCCATGGAAGTAAGAATAGCAGCAGAAGTAGTAGTAGGAACATGGGCACTGGAAAAAGATTCAATCGATCCAGCTCTGATAACAAAGCAGTAGGCAAGCCTTAGGACCATCCATACCTCTAAGCCCGATACTTTTTCCCCTCGGATCGGAGCGCATCACAGAATGCTTTGTGAATAGCCCTCTCTGTTTAATACCGATACCTGTAAGATTCCATAGCTAATGAATCTCTTTCTTTTTCAACTCTTTCCCTTGATCGTCACGCAAGAAGATTTTCTTGCACAAACCTAGTAGTTATTTGTCCTGCCGATCTTGGGTGAACTGATGACACTGATGCTCCAAGACCAAGAGTTTTCACAGCCAAAGCTATTGAAGCTGCTCCCTCCCCTTCACTTGAATTCTAGCTTTCTGCTCTTCAAGAGTAAGATTGGTTCTTAGAGCTAGGAGTTGCCTTTCACAGTGAGATAGCCGACTTACTATGATTTGATGGCATTCTATCTAATAAAGACAAAGAAAGTAGGAAGTAATGAAAGAATGGATTGAAGCCGATCTTAATCTTAATAAAGATGGACCACTGGCCGCCCGAGGCCTAATCTCTTTCACTGAAGCGACGCCCGGCATAAAAAGTTTCAATTGAGAGTACACTCCGAGGATTAAAGGAGAACTGATATCGAATGAGAGATAAAGGACGGATGAAACGAAAAGAAAAGAGAAGCAATTGGATAAGAATTATAGGCTGAATGTAGGAAGGGATTACATAAATAACAAATTACAATGAAATATCAAACATGGAGGAATTCCTCTGCTTGCCCTAAGTGAACTAACTTTTTGATTTTGACAACGAAAAATCCCGATAAAATGCAATTTCAAATTTCTAAATCGAAGTTATAGTTATTAAAAATACAAGTATCTAAGGATTTACTCAGGAAAAAGTTAACGAAAAATCCCGCAATAAAAAATACTGTCGAAATTACATAGACAGAGACGATTTCATCTAGTTCTGCATGCCTTGACTAAAAAAGCTATTTCAAATGCCCTAACTAACCAACAGATTCAATAGCACACTCGTCTTCCAGAGAAAGATCTGCAGAGCTAAGACCGGGAGTGCCTTCCCTAACTTCACGAATTCAAGTAAACCGATGCCTTGCCTTGGTCCTTTGGGTACGCAACTAGGTTATTCCAATGCAGATGAATGTAGCCGGTAGTAGTAGTTTATTATCTCTTATTAAGAGCCCTTGTCGACGTCCTTAAAGAACATCTTACGTAAATGATTTCATATCTTATTCCCACAAAGTAAGGATCGATCAAACCTAATCGAAAGCCCAATCCGCCTAGTCCGTTGAAGCTCATACCACGACAGCAACATTTCTTTGGCATGGTCTCAAAGAAGTAAGCTGAGTGACTCGACTAAATGACCAGGGAAGTCAAGGAATTTAGAATCCCATCGACTCGACTAAATGACCAGGGAAGATACCTGGGAAGAATAGAAAATGTGTCCAGAGGAGTTCACTTATCGACTAAAGGGAAATCATCGAAAGAAACAGATTGACCGAGGACTATGCTTGCCCCAACTGAAGCCCCGGCTCTTGTCTTGTTGCAACTTTAGTTCGGATAATCCGCTTTTAAGAACTAGTATGCACCCAAGTCAGTTAGCCTGCCTGTCTTCGCCGAGGATCTACGACGCTTAGGTCTTCGATCGCCCCGTCATTTCCCTTTCGCCGAAAGCTCTAAGTCTCGCCCGCCCATTTATCCAATGAGCATGGGATCATGCGTTATTGGCGTCAGTGTTTCAGATTCAACCTTTATTGCCAGTTTTGGTGACCGATATTTCGCCTGTTTATTGCAAGTTCCATGGGAAAGACTTTGAAGAGAGGTTTCATCTCTTGGAAATACCTTACAAAAGAAATTCTTTGGATATAGTGATTGATTTACTTGCCAAGTCAGACTGGAGGACTCTCAATCCCGATCCTGACACGATTGAGTTTATCTTCAAAGAGGAAGTGTAATACCCTCTGCGGGTAGAAGCTGAAGGTTCGAGTAAGGAAAGTAGAGTTGGGTCAATGTTTCCGTTGGTGACATCCTTCTTTTCTTAACCCTAGTTTTTCGTCAATCAAAGTTCAGTTCGCACGAACGTGGTACGTGGTGAAAGTGAGAAGCAATTCTCAGAACCAACCGGGAAATCTCAGGTTTTTCCGTAGTGATGACAGCTGTGGTAAACTGGTGCTTCGTGGTCTTATTCTTCTTCTTCACTTTGTGGTGCCAGCGAATTAACCAGCTTTCATATTGACTTTATTGACTGTCTGTCCGGGCTTTGAAATCCTTGGGCTACTTGAAAAGGTTGAAAAATTTCTAGGATTTCTGTATTTTCAGAGTGAGTTTATAAATTTTCCCAGGCAGGCAAAGAGAGATGAAAGTCTTACTGGGCTTTAGTGGTCTTATTCTTCCGGTTAGGGTGAGCTTCAATGGAATGACTACGGTTATTCCATTCTTAACTGCCTTCGTCCAGTTCTTCCACTTTCTGCGCTTTCGATAGTTGAAGCAGTGGAACGGTGAAAGAGTGGTTCTATGATCAGATTCCCCTTTCATTTGGTAGCCTCTTTTCGTCCTTTCTCTTTCCACAAAGGAATCTCTCTCGACGCCGCATGGTTAGATAAAAACAAAGTTATATCTGATCTCTCTCATTCTAAGTAGGAATTTTCTTAGGGCAATAGGGGCGAATCGGCACGTTGAGCCAGGATAAAGAAACAAGTTTCAAGATATAACAATCCATTATGCCACCACCGTTGTTCAGATACTGACTTTCGATTCGCTGCCTCAGCATCGAAACTGAAATGGAAATGAACTAGAAGACCGAGGCTTCCCGTAGTATATAAAGAAAAAAGTAGGAAATTGGGATTGAAAGCAATTGCGGACAATTCATTTCTCGCTGTCGACGAGAGGCTTTGTGCTCTTCGCTTTGACGCAGTCTGGGGGCCGGCCTTTGGTGATACTCAGTTTCTGACGTGGATGGCCGTTGATGACTCAGATGACGAAGGAGGACATCACGATGAGAGGGGTTTTTGTAGGGCGCTAGTAGGAAGGTTCGCCAGCGAAAGGTGCTGGAACAGCTTTTTATATAAGTCTGACTACCATTGCAGCTCACCCTAGTATGAAGTAAGTGAAGAAGCAGCCATAGCAATACCAGAATTGTCATCCCTTGTTTCCCTCACTCAACATGAGAAATGGGAAAGCGCTTGAATGTAACGTGTCCTACTTTCCCTTCTTTACTAAAAAAGTCCGGTTGTAAGAGATTCCGGGATTGACTTGGGAGATATGCAGGCCTCGCATTGGAAGCAAGTTATAGAACTTGATCGCAGGTACTTGGACTTGGGTGAAAGGCTCTCTCCCTTGCGACTAGTAATAATTCATATAGAGGGAGGGAAGAAAGTCGGAGAAAGTCCAACGACTGCTTTTTGACTGGTAGCTGCTACTGGTTGAATCCCTGGGGGTTGGAGCCCTTTTATTTCCCGGATTGAAAGCAAGCAATTAACTTTGATTCATCTTTTCGTCCTTTCGCCAACGACTAGAGATAGCTACACCTTATTAATACTCTATAGCTAGCGGTTTTTTCATAATCGTTGGAGAATACGGAAATGGGGAAAGGAGCACATGATTACGAGGCCAACCAACAAACATATAATTGCCAACCATTTTCCTTTTGTTTCATCCACTTTCTTTTCAACTCTTTTGCGAGCTAGTCCAATCATTCAATAAAGAGCGCGAGGCTATAACCAGCATGTTAACTCACCTCTATGATCTCCCTATCACATGTTGTATAAGCAGGTGAGAGTCTTTGGCGGGTTGGTCTTCTGCTGCTCTACTGATTCCGAGCTCTCTCTCCGGGTCGTCCGCGCACCGATCCCGGTCCCACGGGTCAATGTAATGGTTTTCTTTCCCTTCCCCTTAAGAGAATGGGGGTTCGCTGGAATGCTTGAAAGCGGCTTGGCTTGGCACACTGAACCAAGAACGTACTACTACTTTGACTCAGTCTCCTTAGCCTTCTCTTGGGTGGACTAAGATCGATCTATCTTATATATTCTTGACTCCCAGATCTCCTAATAAGCATTGGACACTTTCTATATCCGAGTTGAATTCTATCAAATCTTACTTCGTTACCTAGCTTGAGAAGTTTTTATCTTGAACTTGTCAGAAACCTATCTTGTCTTGGGCTAGCGGTGACCGGCTATATTACCTTTTGGTGGAGCTTTCTTAATCCACTATACTACTAATATAAGAAGAAGTTGACTTTTCTATATTAAAAGAATCTTATTCTTTATAGACTATATATAATAATATAGATAGAATAAGATCTCCCACTCAAAAGAAGAATTAAACACATAATCAATCCACCCTTATGTATAGTACATTGTTACAGTGTATCTTAAGTCTGGAGAGTGGTTAGGTGATTTACTAAAGCTTTGGGTCGAAGACATTTTTATGAGCTTTGTGCTGGGCATGATTAATAGATATGCAAAGGCTGACGGGAGGGTGTTACGAACATGAGTGAGTAGAAGGCCCTTATAGATAGACAGCATGCTTCAATCTTGACATGTAAGCATTAAGGTAGACTTTCTCTCTTACTAAGGTAGGCTCTGGGATGCCTTTCAAGAGTGAAACTTAAGAAGCAATTGTATCCAGTCAGCCATAAGAGATAATGAAGGAATTGAAGGATGGGAATGGGGAGGCGGAAAGGAATGGCATGGGATCTCTATTCCAAAGCAATGGTTGATTCTGTCGAGTGATTGATGGGATGGGAAAGAAGCAGAAAGGGAATGAAAGAGAATCAAGCAAGAACAGTAAGCTCAACGGATAGTTTCCAGATGTCCTGAATAATATGCATAGAAAGAAAAGAATGACAGATTCTAAACTCGCATTATAGCCTTTTGAAGCACCTCCTGCACCTCTTTCAATCTGCTGCCTTCGTCCCCTGCCAAGGAATAGAGTAAAGGGACTTCCTTTTCCTCTCTTAAGCCCCGACCAGTGAAGACTGAAATTCATACCCCTGTCTGAGCTAGTTAGACTAGAATGTGTCATGTCCGTTCTCGTTACACATATGATATGGTATATCCTGAGATCTCTTAGGTCATACTATAGGAAACTTTGATCGAGATGTCAGGTCAGTTATAATTGAATAGTCCACATGTACCAAACTAAGGTGCGGACGGATAGTCAAATTCCAGTCATGCCAGTAAGGCCAGGAGATTCTTCCGTTAGAAGGGCGGATAAGCCAGTTCAAGTGAATGGCTGTTCTTTGGGCCCCTAATTCAATCTGGTAGTTCAGCTTTTTCCCCACTACTCAAGATAAGAAGGCACTTTCCCTGCTTGGTCTCGACCTCAAAAGAGGGCCGGCGGGAAATTATCTCACTGCCTGCTCCTTCCAAATCCAAGGTAGGATAGAAAGTGAACTATAGTCGGTCTTAGTTCCGATCATGCTCGGCAGACCAGCGTCCCATAATTCATGGTGTGCGAAGATCGTTAGTACTATCCCCTAGACGCATGCTATAGCCCTCGTCTTGTTACAGGGTTCGGCGTCATATGGCATTGTCAAAGGAAGAGCAATGACGAAAGTAGCCCTCTCTTAGAGCAGCGGACAGTACACAAGCATTCTTGAACATTACTAGGAGGAAGAAGGCGTCCGACTAATCTCGTTCTGTCCAAGTCTGCTTATGAGTGGTGAAGAGCCCGTGGTAACTTCGATAAGAGAGGTTTCGGTAGTTCCTTTCCTGCGTAGATGAACGAAAAAGGCGGATTGAGTAGGATTACGATTCATAGAAAGCCGTGCCCTTAGCCGGCTTACAACAAGAGGGAACCCTCCTACTTTGAAGGGAGTCGAATCTCCATTCCTTAAAAAAAAAGAAAGAAGTAGAAAAAAACCTTTTTTCTTTTTTTTTTAATCGAATCGAATGATTCAGCGCTCTCAGAAAGCGGATAAAAGGCTTCCTATTCAACGGATTCGGATTCTTCGACTTGTTATGCTTCGGATGCTTCCTCGGCCGTGCAGTACGTACTTCTGTTTGGAGAGTCTGTTCCTTACGACGCTAGGACTTTGAGTGACTAGAGTAGCCCCTCTGTATCCGAAGGCGCCTTTTTGTTTATGCACCTGAAACGGCTTCCGATTTGACTTTTAGTAAAGTGGATCGACCCCGGAACTAGTCGGATGAATTACGAAGAAAGAAGAGAAGGCAGGGTCAAACCCTGCAAAAAGTGCTGAACCTTGCTTCAAGCGCTGGCTTTTTTGGGCGGGTAGAAATCCTTTTCCCGAAGTGGTTGCTACTCGACTGGTGCCTTCATAGGGAACCGCAGTAAAATGCCGCCTCTATGAGATCTCGGTGCTACTGCCCTGCCATAAGAGCATTGAGACTGTCACAGGTCAACAACAAGGGGTTCGATTTCCGACTCAATACCCTAAAGGCTAGCGTGCCTCCTTTGTGTGCTTTCGCCCTCTCCACATTTCCGCCCGTTAATCTAACGGAAGGTAAGCATATAGTTTCCCTAAAAGCAGGGCCAGCCCATTTAAGCGCAAGATACTACCTAACGTTGGAGGACATAGGCTGAGCAGTCTCTTTCGGGGTTGATCTGAAATAAGGTCAGATTGGTTTCAACTAGCATATGGACACGGTTGAGCACCGAGTCCTTAGAAATGGACTGCCCAGTGTGTAGGAGAAAGATGTTGTCGACGCTTATTGCTCGTGACGACCCCGCCGCCACGTAAGGAAACTAATCACCTCTTACATAAGTTCGCGGGCTGCTGAAGGAAACTAACCAAAGCAAGCGCCTTTCGAAGCGATCAGGTACTCTTTTTTATAGGGCTTCTCAACAATGTTCAGTCAGGCCTAGCCGTCATCGAAAGGTTGCCCGAGCCGGCAGTGATCATCATCAACGATGATTCGAAATCATATGTAGAATTCCTACAGAGCAGGAAAACCGTTGATTACAGGGGGTGTATCGAAGCATACATCCTAAGTCGGGGCCTAGACATGAAATAATTATAATATAGGTTGTTTTGAAAAAGATTGATTGCTAATAACCGGAGGGCTTCATAGCATCCGGCTAACGTGCTTCGGACGGACTAGGGCAGCAAAGCAAAGGTAGCAGCAAAAAACTATTGAGGGTTTTTTACCTTTACCTAATTAGGCCGAAGCGCGTCAAGGAAAGGACATTCGTCTATATCAAGGTTGAACGAGATATAAGCGTCAATGTCGTAACCGCCTTCAGAGCGGATTCGACGGGATGCCGTCGAGCAACGGATTCTTCCTCTCCTTTCTCATATCGAGACTAACAGGCAAAGACTTCTATTTGAAGAGAATGAAGGCCTTGTTTCACTTTCTGGTAGTAGGAGGGAGCAAGCGTAGGCTCGAAAGAATTCTAATTAATTAAGGCTTTGCGCGCTAGCGCGCAAGCGTTTCGTCCTCTTTTTCTTTAAGAATAAGCTTTTTCTCGCTTGCTAGTAAAAGTTTTTACCAACGGGAAGTGAAAAAGTCTTAGAATGGAGTTGGCTTACCGAAGCAGATGGATTGGGAGGCTGGAGATTCCTTCTTGTCAGCCGGTTCACGGTGTAGCTAAGTCAAATCCCCTTCTGAAAGCAAGGATTGAATCGTTATTAACTCTTGTGAAAGCCGCTCGAGAGGGAAGTCTTTCGTCTTTCTCTGAGACTGCCCTTTCTTTCTGGCCTCAATCGTAAGAGAAAGTCCATTTTGGCGGGGTTTCTTGAGTTCATAAAGCACGTTACAAGAGGATTAAAAGCCCGATACGCGCATAAATGAAATATAGAGCAGGTGAGAGATCTCTTTGTTAAGAATGGTACGAGATGAGAGGTTTATTGTTCCTTGAAGGGATAGGAAATCAAGGCCTCATTGTTCCTTGACGGGAGAAGGTTATGTATGACTTGATGAGTCCTTTCTTGGTCTAGTTGTCGATCTGATAATACGATGAGGAAAAAGCTTTCTAGTGCACGACCATTAGGGATCTCCCCTGCTAGTCTTTCGCGAGCTTGAGTTCAAGGTTGGGTTTTTTACGCCAGCAGTGTTATAACTCTTTAAAGAACAGGAAACGGCTTTTCAAACTTCAATCTTGCCCCTCCTCCTCCTCGAGAGCTCACTTGGAAGGTTCAGTTCGAAAGGTGTTTCAGTTCCCAATTCGCGAGAAGAAGCCAAGCGTCAGAGCGGGGGAATCCGCCGTTTCGGCAGGTTCAGGATCCAGCATCAGTCGAGCTACTTCCGTTCCTATCGTCGTCATTCTTGTATGCTGACTGAGTTAGTATGAGCGTAGGTCTGTTCATGGTTTGGGCGGGACAGTATCCTTTTATGTAGTAAGTTAAGTTTTGTAGGTTCGTTTTCCAATCGAATGTGATTATACGAACAGTTTCCTAATAATCATAGATTCTTTCTTTTCTTTCTATCGTCTAATGCCGAGTCTCTCCTTGCTCTCCCTTCTCTATTAGGATATTCTCTTATTTCATTTGACAGTGTAATAAATAGAAGAGTTAAACTTCTCATTCTTTTATTTACATGTAATAATTCAATATCATATATGAACTCTTAATTCTGTAATGTAACGATATTAATGATGAGTTATAGCGGAGTGACTGTATGGTTACAGGCACGAGCATAGCGCAAAAGCAGGAATAGATAGATTCAAGGGAAAGCGAAAGGACTGATATCGATTGAAAGCCCGCTAAACCCATCTGGAAAGGTCTTTACGCGAGCTTTGCTACTAACCCACCCGGACTTCATAACTCTCGTCAAAAGATTCTTTCAAGGGTCTTTACGATCATTCCTGCTTTACGATGATTCATGAGTCAATGAAATAACATATATGATAGCTTCATTCTTACATGAAAATTCAATAAGAATTCTGGAATTTCTTTGATCGCAGAAAGCGAGCGAAGCGATCTGTCTTTCCGCTTTAAGATATATTTTACCGCTGAATTAAAGTAATGAAATTGCCCAGTTAAATAGCATTAGAAGCAGTTTCCCTCTTAACGAGGGATGGTTACACTGTCCTTCCCGACTCAAAGAGTCGATGACTAGTAACGGAACTCCTAACTTTGGACAGAGAGTGATTGCCGACTTTAGGTGTTGATACCGACTCTGTTGACTTCACTCTTGACAGCTTGTTCTCTTTTTAGAGTCACTCACAACTCTTATTGAACACTCCTAGCTATAAGGCGAGAGAGTGACTAGGCCGAAAAGGTGGAGCAAGGGAGTACCTATGAACGAAGAACTGGTAACTAACCTCTTGACTAACGGCTTGCCTTCGTTAGAAGGAAAGAAAGCTTATCCGCGCAATCAACGTGTATCGTTTACTTTGCTTTAATGAATGCTTAAATCCCTACGTTAACTTAATGGGTGATTCTCCGTTCCTCATTAGAGTTCGGAAATTGCCCAGAATCATTGCATTCATTATAATAAGTTGAGCTCTTCACAATGCTTAGTCTATGATTCAATTACCAGTCCTGAACTCAATTACCAATCGTTCAGTCGTTTACCTCAGACTAGCTACTAGTTAGAAGTCCACTCTTATACCTTTGATAGAGCTTTCCTCACTCGTTACTCACTCCTCACATAAGGGGAACTCCTAACATTCCCTCTGAAACAATAGGGAAGGTAGATTGTGACTAAGCCGAAGCTTCGATACCGTAGACTGACAACGTAACTTGAATACCTTTCCTTGCCTCTGAAATGACAGGTATGCAGTCTGATGTCTCTGTTAATTTGTCCCCCACTAGCTAGTGGGGAGCAAGAAAACGGTTGCGAAGAAGCTATTAGTCAGACATTCCTCTTCAGCCGAGGCCAAACTAATTTATCCCGAAACAACGGATTCCTTACCCTCATCAGCCCCAAGTAACGAATCCGAATGCCTATCTCCAGCCGAGCTTCGTGCAAATACGAATGTAGGAAGGGATTACATAAATAACAAATTACAATGAAATATCAAACATGGAGGAATTCCTCTGCTTGCCCTAAGTGAACTAACTTTTTGATTTTGACAACGAAAAATCCCGCAATAAAAATTCGATTTCAATCGAAGTCATTTATTTAGTTGGGAAATGGACTTGCAAGGACCCGGAAAACGTAAACTTCTCATCTTCTTATTCTTCCCCATCCAACAATAAAGAAAAGAGCAAGGAGTAGATCCTTTCTTACGCTATTTGCAGGTTTCACATCAACAACCCATCCAAGCAATGGTTGTGGTAGTTCTCCGCCAGCAGGAGATTCCCTTGTTGAAGCAGGAAATCTTACTCTTGGAAGCTAGGCTAAACCGAGCGAAGCGATATCAGAAGGTTGACCGTTGGTTATCTCTCGTGAATCTAACGAATGAGAGAATTCCCTTGAAGCTAGCCGGGGTTAAGGGACTCGGCCAGCAAGGTAACTCTTGAAACTTCTCTTTCATGTATTAATACTGAAATGGGATTTCACTCAAAATCTCTATTTTCATCGAAAAACACGGGGTTTTAACCACTTAAACCTCTAAGCACAAACCATCGATTTCAGTCGAGAATTCAAGCACTTTCAGCTGAAGATTCTATCATCTATTTCCAGCGGAATACGAGTTAAAGGTAACTACGTCGAGTCATAGGGGAAGACTTCCCGCGCTAATAGCATCAGCATCTTAAGAATTGCAATGAAAAACACGGGAAAATGCTTACTTTTAACGTGACGGAAACTATGACTTTGAAGCGAGTTAAACATCTCTTCCGAGTTCAACAGCAGGGATTCTTGACCTTGAATCTATCTTTGCTGGAAACACTACCGCTCGTGCTATCGATACGATTCCTGCCCGTTCCCAATCCCTCTTCCTAAGTAAGGTCGGAACAAGCAAGCAAACCCCGAAACGAGTTATCCGCCCCTCTCCGGCTAACCCGTCAAAGGAACTATCCTATCTAAGCATTCTTCCCTATCCTCTGGACTAACCCATGACGTCAGAAACTTAGACCCTAAGGAATAATCTAAGAAAGTCATAATACCCTTCAAGAGACCTAGCTCATGCTTGAACTCCAGAATCCTCGTACTGGGCTTTAACACTCCTGGAACGTGCTTGAGGATCTCAAGATATAGCTTGCTTTCCTAAAGACGCTTAAAGAGTTTCTTCCTAGTGGGGTAATCACCCAACAGCCGGGGGAAGGGCAAAGAGTGAACAAGCCAATCTTTGAAACTCAAACAGCAGCAGGGGGCGAAGTAGAGAGGGGTGCTTGAAGTTGAGCTTTCCCCGCTGTTTCCAAGTGGAGCGGGACCCGCAGTTTAAAGTGTTTCGAGGGAACGAAGTTGTACTCGCATTATTGAAAGTAAAGCGGGAAGAGGGTAAGAATTAGGCTCGCTTTTTCCAACGGGAAGAGGGATGGAGGCGTTAAGGATAGGGCTGCCCCACACCTTGCGCTTAACACCCTTTAAGACTCTTTCGTTTTATTCATTCCCGATAGGGGGTTCGATTGACGTGATCGTACTATCACATTGTCAGGGGAGTTATCTGAGCTATCAATAGAAGTGGGGTAATTGGCCAACCCGACGGGAAGTATCGATTTCAAAAGGGATGGGAACTAGTTTAAGTCTTCCTTTCCTGGAAGCAAAGCACTTCACTCGCTTTCTTATGGATGCTCCACGAAGATCCAAAGCAAAGGAAGAGCGAGCTCTGATTCCCAGTTCGTTAATCAATAGAAGATACCCACGGGTTACTTCCTTTCTACACAGGAACGAGTTGACCAGACCATTCAACATCCGAAGGACTCTACGACCGATGCCTGATTCATTGCTCGCTCACGACCCCTTAAAGTTTGCACTCCCTCTCTTTCCTCCTTGTGCTATTCGCGCTATCATACTCCTCATACCATATAGCGATGACTCGGGTCGACCTATTGAGTTGAGATACGGAATTTTCCCTACTAAGCTGCTCATTTCACACAAACCCTGTCTACGAAGCAAGGGAATCCGTATTCATTGCCTGAGGTGAACGGACGCTTAAGGAAGGGCTACTTCTTTATGAACATAATTACCTAGTCCAATCACATGTATAGTTGTCGTAGGAATCTTTCTTCTAAGGAGAAATGATTATGAACTGCCAAGGTCCGACTGATACGGCACAAAAACTGTTCAGGAAGTGAATGAAGCAGAAATAGAAACATTAGTCTTGGAGTTAGCCTCAGACTAAGAAGCTGCTAGGTTCATCCCTTCACCCTAAAAGAAAGGGGAAGAATTCGTATCCTTAGTCAAACTCGAACGGAAATACCTGTCGCCGAGGAAGAAGAGACTTTCTAGAGGAATAGGAATAAGAGCTGATGAAATTCATGCTTGTGCGGAAACTTACCCTCACCTATTGTACGCCCAGATGGAAAGTCATGCTCAACCTCTGGCGGCCACTTTCCTTAAGGGGGATACAACACTCAGTCGACACCTTTTGAGTGTGGGGAGCTTTTGACGGATACGGATAAGGGCACTCTACCCCTGGAGTGCTTGGCTACCCCGTTAAGATTGAACTTCCACCAAATCCTTATTGTGTGTTCAACCACAGGTTTGGAACCCAATCGTCTGATCCTCTTCCAGTAGAAACTGAGCTGGCTGAAGCTGAACCAGAGCCTACTGAGGAGGGAAAGTCAAACCCTTCGCACGCCCTATCTAGCCTAGCAGCTAGTTTCAGGAAACAACTGGCCCGCCATCCAATACCTATTCTGCCCTCGAAAGACCTATTCAATACCTATGAGAAGCCCTATACATACCATAACATAGGATAGCATCTAAAAGTAATAAGACTAGGTAATCTTCCTCAGAACATCCATCACCGGCTTTAGGGCCCTTTGAGCCACATAGTTCCCAATGGCACCGCCTCTTACCCCCGCCCTCGATCACTTGGGCCAACCTCCCATAATCCTCTTGAAAGGGCTCAAAGATGGATTGCTGGATCTCATCCTCAAAGTCTAAATCTTGGAGGTTTCCCATAAAGGAAACGCCCAAGGCGCAACTATAGAATGGATCCCATCTATCAGACCAGTCAAACAGGGGTGAAAGATCAGTACCTTTCCCAAGACAAGACCACCTAAATGGTGAATCCTGAAAAGGGTAAATGACCCTTGACCGCCATAGGAAAAGGGGAGCCCTTAAGGGAGTCCCATAATCTACTCCAACAAAAGTCACGTTTTTTCTTAAGAAAGATGGAACAAAAATTCACTCGCTTTCGAGAACTAAGATTTACAGCTTATTCTCCGTTCGGCGAATGTTCTTCCAGGGAATTCAACTCTTCTTTCATAGATTGGCGATTGTGAAAAAGAGACATTGAGTTGATATATCCTTCCTAACATTCTTCTATGGCTATTTCCGATCGGATCTTGCCAAGAATACGCTCTTGTTTCAATGTCATTATCTTCCCTTCCTCCAAGACAAAGGAGTAGCGGGGAAACTGACTAACTAGAGTCTATAGCTCCTCTAGGGCCCAATAGACTGAATTAGTCCTTCTACCCTGCCAAGGCGCAAAGCGCTAGTTGAGCTAGGAGTTTCAAGCGCTAAGTCCTTTCCTTCGGGAAGTCATTCCAGGCAAGAAAGCCAGGAGCAAAGCAAGTCAATCAAAGGGTAGCAAGCCAGTTCCCTCCCATCGGTCCTATTCCTGTCTCCTTTCTGAAGAAAGCCCTTCTCTTTCTTTGGGAATGAATCGGGGTATGAACTCCTAAATCATTTGGTTGTTCGACTTGCCTTCCTCAGGATTAGCCTTCTTGGATGAATGCCGGGGAGTGTGAAGGGGGACAGGAAGCAACAAGATAGGATACATCGGTGTAAATGATTTCTATATGAACCATTCTTTTTAGTTTTATAATGAAAAATCTTCGACGGTTCCATTTCCAGAGTAATTTAAGCGCACAATTGGGTTCACCCTGACATCCGTAGATGCCAACCGGAGTGAACCTGCGGAGAGTGGCCCAGTAATCTTCTCCATCAGGGTAGCCGCAGTGAGATAGAGTGGTGAAGCTAGGTTCCGAATGAAAACAGAGCGAGCAGTGGAGGCAAAAGGTATGACATTGGAAGCAGCTTCATTGCCGATTGCTTCGATCCAGAATAAGGCGAAGAAGAGGCTAAAATAATTCTTTCAACACTTGCATAGACAGCCACTTGTTTATTCACAGGATTTTAATAATTGAGCAGATCGGCTGCACTATGCCTCCTCCCCGAACCATCAAAAGTAGAGCCACCAATCTTAGTGCCTACCAAACTAAACCCGTTATAGGGATCAACACCAGCCTCCAACAAACCATCCCTAACCGATGATTGCCAGTTCCTAAGCTCCGGCCTAAACACAACTGCCTTCTCAACCCACCCACTCGTATGACTTGTTCACAACTCTCAGATCCCAATTGACACCCAATTTATGATAGAATTCCTGGTCTGCTCTGTTGTAAAAACAGGCATTTATGGTACTGTTGTCACCAGCCCTCTGGCCTTGGGAAGGCCACCTCCATCTTAAATCTTAAGGTCATTGAAGGCGAAAATCCGACGTTTTCTTAAAGAAATAAAGCTTCTGTAAACTTTCCTTCTCTTATTTTACGGTTGATATCAATCTTTCTTCGATGCGAAGAATAGAACTAGTTGGGAAAAGGTTCAATCAGATACTACACGGAAGAAAAACAATATATCAATTCTCTTTAGGTGTTGAATATTGATTAGCTTCGACTCAAGGCAGGCAGGCATAACACGAACCCCTGCTTTGGCTCGGAGGAGGTCGGCCTTTGAGCCCGTATTGGAAGGGGATCTTGGTGGATTTTATTATCAAAGAAACCCCAGGAGTTACGTCTTATTCCCGAGGAGATGTTTGATCTCCCTAGTTTAAGGACTTCTTGTAAGGGCCCCTTATTTATGGAATGGGTAATGGGTTAAAGGATGGCTTAGGTACTGCAGTTGGTTTGGAATTAGACTACCAACATATCAGACATCAAAGACAAGACAGAATCCAAGTCCAAGACTGGAGTGATAATGCTAGAGAACGTATCCTTACTTACCTTCTTGGCAAGTCAAACAACCTTTGCCAAGGTTCCGAAGGAAAGATAGATCTGAACTAACACAATCACTATAATCATCCCTCTTGTATATAAGTTTTCGATGAAAAGAGGGGATTATCCTAGGATACCCCGAGCGTGTCAGAAATAAAATGACGAGTCTGAAAGGCATCGCCAATCTCAGAGAGACATTCTTCACTACCTAGGATAACTTGGTAATCACTATTCCATTCTCTTCCCTTTATCCCCATGAATAGTCATGATTTTACATCATTTTTCTTACAGGATGCCGCTGTGAAATGGAAGGCGCAGGTATCTAGTCTGGAGGCAGCCTTAAAGTAAAGAGGCACAGACTCACATTTCGGTATGATTCTATCCATTCGGCAGAATTTCTATAACATCAACTTGCCTTAAAGTTTTCCCTTTCAGGTTGCATTGCCAACGTCCTCCATTGAGCTCTCCGTCACCATTCGTTAAAACGGCTTGAGGCTAATCCCCTCTTTTCATCTATTCGAGTGCTTTAGTTTCACTCATGTTATGCCTTTGGCCCAGTTGTTGGATAATCGATAGTTGCTGTCGGATTTCTTTTATCAGCTTGAAAACTTGTTAGCCTTAGGGCTGTAATTGGATTAAGTGAACTCCCTCTCCCTATTCTAGTATTCCTCCAAGGAAAGTCTATTAGACTACTTATAGTATACAAGCCCGAAAGAGGTAGAAGGAAAGGAAACTCCCACTTATACTCCATGGGCAGGGGAATCAAATAGAGCTCCTTCTTCAGAAGCAGGGACTTACCTTAAGACTGAAACTTTTGATCTTTCCCTGGGGAGTCCTCCGATGAATTGATTGCTTTCCTTGGGGTTCCTTCACTCAAGTGAGTGAAGTTAGCCTAGAGGGGAAGAATGGGTAACTAGAAGATCTAGAAAGACTGAGCCTTAGCATGCAGGGGTAAGCTATTTCATCACAAGAAAGCTAGCTCTATGCTAGGCTCTCCCGGAATCGCTTTCGGGCAATCACATTCTATTCAGATAGAAAATTACACCATGAATTGCGGTACAAGAGATCTAGTAAGAGCTTAGACTTGACTAAAGGGATTTTATTCATTCAGTCTCTTTCTCCTAACGGTTCTAGAGGCATAGTTTTTGACTTTCCTCCCATCGATCTATTCTATTGAGTTGCCTACCCTCGGGTCATGAGCTGCCTTAAGCCCTACAGTTTATTCGCTAGCCGTTGTTGGGATCTTCTCCGCTGCTATTGCTCTCGAATCAGCTATTAAGTAGCCGCTCTTATTAGTGCCTACTGGATTGACTGCTTTTACTCTTCCTTCCTCGACTGAACTTGTCTTATTAAAAAAATGCGAGCTGCTACGCTCCTCAAAGGGCTAGTTCTCACTCTGTTTTGGGGACCCCCAAGACTGTCTTTCCCTGTGTTTCCTAGTCGATAGGTCCAATCTCATCTGCTAGCGCTTCTTCGTTGCTTGGTCGGGACACATTCATCGATTTCTTTTAATTCTTCCTGGGCTTGCAAGTGACTTACTGCTTTTGGCCGTTCTTGCTGTCTTAAGTCGTCCTCTTTTCTTTAGAAGCTGTTAATTGATTTCGTGCCTGCCCTAAGGCTAAGGGGAGAACTGCATGTCCTACTAGTCGGATAGAAGCCTACCTTGTTCATATCGAGCCGGACAGGAGAGACACTCTTTAAAGTTAATAGAAGCAATTCCTTTTATAAGCTTTAAAATAGGCGCAGTAAGTAAATCCATTCAAATAGATAGGGGAGTTCCGAACCAGCAGCAAGCCCTTATTAAATTAGATTCGAAATCTAATAAATTCGTATTTATATACGCAATTTCCAACAGAAAGAGTCTAGCCAGCTCAGCTTAGAATAAAATCCCTACCTGCATTTGACGGATTGGCTTATCCACCTGCCATTGAAGCTAACTAAGGTGGTCGAGTAGTCCATCTCCCCCCCCAGACCTCCTGATGCAGAGGGGCAGAATTGAGCAACAGCACGACTAAGGTCGTCCATAAATAGGTATTCCAGTGCAAACAAAAGCTTGACCATCAAAAATCAAAGGATTTGTACGCGTTTCGGAACATTTGTCAGAAATGGTAGCCCACAAAAGAACGATAGGAGCTTTCTCTCATCGCAGACATAGAGGACAACAAACTTTTGGATACTAAGAATCATTGAAAAGGAAAACAAACTGCTTTTCGCTTTCTTTTCAAGGCGGCATCTCCTTCGTTACTCTTCTGGAAGAGAAAAATTTGGTTGTCCTTATTATCTCGAACCGGGAGAGTCGAGGCAAGCCTTTTCTATGATTCTATGATCCAGTTATTTGCAAGTACGTATCATCTGCTGCTTTATCCGCCGTCTCTGCGGCCGCCAAAAGCCTACCCTCTATCGGATATTGAGTAGGTTGACCCGGGAAGAGATCCGGACGAACCTTCCAACAAGCAGAATAGAAGTTGACCACAAAGCAATCTCTGTAGGAGACTGCTACCCAGAAGGCCATCTCGGGCATGGGAAGAAAAGGCGGCAGACAACCGACTGAACTAGGCAATGCCGGTTTAGGCATTGAGGATGAGTCCAGCGGTCAACAAAGGGCTTCTATCTACAGGTGCTTTCATTATGGATCGGTCGACTTGTCACGATCAATTGCTCACAAAGAATTAGGCTTGGGGAGGTGATCTAAATCGCTATCGATACGATGCGAGGCTGATTTGCTGACCGTAACGAACCCCCTGAAAAAAAAAGAGCGGGGAGACCTTTGGCCTGGGCTGGGGAGAGATTGGAGTCGCTTTGCTTTAGCACTTTAGTTCGTAACAAGGCTCGAAGACCTCCGGCTGGATTTGAAATGGATCAGGTAGGGCATCCGTTTACGGCGTGAGCGAGATCAGCAGTTTTCTCTATTTCCTTCTTTTCTTCATCACTTTCTAAAGCCATAGGAATAGCTCCTAGAAAAGAAGCAGCCGGTATAATAAGAAGACTAAAGAGGGGAAGAAAGCAAAGATGGAAGGTGTGTGTGCCTAAGTGAAGATAAGACTTGCCCATGAGTAGATACAAACCCCAGAACAAAACCTATCACAAAACCATTTGATGTGGATTGGATTAGACCAGACCGGAGAAGTACTGTTACTCAATAGATATCACTCCTAATGCAAGGCTAGTTGATCGCTGCTCCCCTCTATTCCGATCATAAGGCTCACTCCCTTGGATAGATAAACCTTCTATGCCCACCCCACTTCCCTTTACCGTTTGAAATCACTCTATTCAAAGATGACTTGCTTATTCGACTCAATGCCTTAAAGGGCAATCAGAATAGAAAGCCCAAACAAAGGTGATGAGAGCAAACTCCAGCTTGGCTTGAAAGCATTTGTGCGCTAGCGCGCACTGGAGTTTTCTACGCTGGGTAGGGGTGGTGTGTTCTCCTTCGGCAAGTTCAAGGAGAGTGGTCTGACTTCCATAAGTAATGGGGACCTCACTTGAAAGAGGTTAAAGGAAAAAGAGAATTAGAATGCAGTCAAGCGGTAAGGCGGGAAGTCGTCTTGTTCCTTCGGGTTGCTACGTCTAGTTGTTTTGTTCGAGTTGTTGTTGCTCTTCTTGCTTCTGTTAAGCAGTCCCGAAGGCGGCCTCTTTGTTGGGCGAATAGGCTGAGTCGTCTTGTTGCTAGCTTGATGGCTGTGACGAAAGAGCAGGCAACATTTCCTCCGATTCATTAAACCGCAACACTTGATGTTGCCCCCCTTGCTGCTTGCACCGTTCACTACGTTCACTCACTCCTTCAGGAACATAAGAGAACAAATTCGTTCATCAGGATTTCTATCGCTGTTGTTATCCCCAAGAGCTACTGCACTACGCCTAGCTTACGGAGGGAAGGAAAGGAAGTCTTTTAGACTGTAGCCTAGCCTACTTTAAGGTTTAAGGCGAGTTCGGCGAAGGATACTAGCCAGACCGAACGGAGGGATGGTTATATAACTCAAGCCTACTGCGGGCACGGGACGGAAGGATTATAGAAGACTCCACTGACTGGTGGGACTTGCGGGGGGCGTGTCTGTCGATCCGGATGACTTCCCCTTTGAATCCAGTCCATATAATGTCTTTTTCGGGAGCTATAGGAAATGTATATCAAGTACACCAATTTGTAGGTATGAGAGGATTCATGTCGGATCCTCAAGGCCAAATGATTGATTGACCCATTCAAAGCAAATTACGCGAAGGATTGTCTTTAACAGAATATATCATATCTTGTTACGGAGCCCGCTTCGGAGTTGTGGATACTGCTGTACGAACATCAGAGCAAGAGCCCTTTCTCTGATATGTGTCTATGCTTCCTTTCTGCGACCCCATTTTGCTGTGAGGTAGGTATGGAGAACTGATGATCAATTCCATTAGTGGCTTTACTCAAGGACCAGTTCCAGATAGATATAACTATTAGTAGCGCTTTCATCTCTCTTTATGCCATGAGGCGGGATGAACTGAACCTTACATAAAAAAATTATCAAACAAAAGCTTACCTATTCGAACTATTAAGGTAATAGCTTTCTCTACAAGAATGTCATAAAGGTTCTCTCCGGTCTTCAGGAAAAAGACAGATTTAGAGCGCAAATCCAACTCATGATAGGTGAGCAATTTCTCCTCTTGCTTCTGCTGGAAAGAAAGTCAGTCCCTATACTTCACCTAAGAGAAGACCTTTTCTATTCTACGATCGGCGAAGAAAAAGGTGTCTTAGTCACTATAAAGACCTACTGACTTCTTTTTCTACCATTCGTGCCTTCCCCCGGAAGTCACTTCACTCCCTGAACCCGTAAGAGAAGGGAAGAGAGGAAAGAAGGAAGGGATTTCTCACTGCTTATAGGATTGGTGAAACTCTTGCCCTTTACCCCGCTATTCCTCTGTAGAACTGATGGGCCCCCTGGTAGCTCGATATTCAAGGAAGAATGTGCTACTAATATATAGGCTACAGATGAACCATGATATGCTATGTCACTGATTGCAGATGGACATGAAATTGGATCTTTTTAGAAAGAGAAAGACTCCCGCCTTCACTTGCCCGTAAAGAAAGCATATTCTAAGAGTCCCCCATAAGCATAGTATCAAGCATATTCTAGTAGTTCTTCCAACCGGGGTTTACCTTATGTCCACAGCCTTTCCTGACAGACAAGGTTATACGGGGAAGATAAGCGAAGCAAGAGGCACACATGTAAAGGTAGTTTACTCAATAGATGGCTAAAGGCAGTCCCATGGCACCCCTGCCAAGACTCTATTCATTCCCTCAAAAAAGGCTTCCTTGCGTACTACTTTTTCTTTTGAGGAGAATTCTGACTTTAAAAGAAAAAAGTATCTCCTACGTAAATATTCAGCTTTGGCCTGCACTGGCTTCCCTAAGATAAGATTCCGTTCTGGGGCAGGGACTGCTGGATTGGGCACTGGGAGACTATAAAGATTATCTACGGTATCACTCTTAGCCACGTTAGCACTCTTATCCCTCTTCTCTGACTTATTTAGCCCTCCCAGATAAGGAATTAGCTTTCTCGTGGAATCTTATCGTTAGCCCTAAGGGCGAAGAAATCTATCTCTTATTCTCCTGTTTTCGGGGGGAAAGACTCCTTCTTCCTTTCCTGATCTGATGGATTGCTCTTGAATGCTTGCTTCCCCGGAGATAAAGCATATTCTATAGGGTCCATAGGGGAAGATAGCAGATTATAGTAGTGCATCCCTCTATGGATGGAGGATTGGTAGTCTTGTTAGGCACGGTATTAGTTTGATGCCTGTTATCCGCAGTCGACACCGCTATCCATGAGTTAGGCTGACTACTGTTAGCTCTCTAGGCACGTTAGCTCAGTATGAAACGTATTCCTATTAGTATTATCCTTAACCCTACCATGGAATCTTCTCGTTAGCCCTCCAATTAGACTGGAGGAAAGAGTGCTTTCAGCTTGCCTAAGGGAGGAGACTGCTTTTGCTTTGAATGCTGACCCAAGCTCTTGCCACTCTTCTTTTGTTTTGAACGACTCTGGTACTCAAGAAATTACTTGATTCGCTCACAACGTGGCCGTTGAATCTATATTTAGTGATGAGGTGAGGACCGTTGCCTGTTGAGGACTTCCGACTTGGATTAGCTCTTTCGCATTCACCTGCGAACAACTAGGGACAGATAGAGGTGGGATAGACGAGAGAGATCGTACTATTCGAAGTTTCTCTTTCCGCTTTCACCACTCGAACACTTCCTTCAGAAAGATTGGGATGAATTCTGATTAGGGAAGCCGGCACGCACTGGGGACAGCTAACAACGTTACGTGACTGTACCACTCTCTTTGACTCACATCGGGCACTCCACCGTCATGATTTAAGGAAGCAGGCTAGCTAGTGCTATAGATATAGATTGAGTCCGGCAAGCAAATAAGTAAATACAAGGTGCTCCACTTCGAGAATATTTAGTAACTAATTGGTGAAGAAGGAAGGCTAGCTTAAAAGAAGTCATTCATTGGCGAGGAAGACTGATCCATTTTACACAAGGTCGAGAAGTCACTCAGGCATACAATAAAGAATAAATGCGGTTGATAAGCGCCTCCATTCTAATAGAGCGAGGTCAAGAGGCAGTGTCCCACCTTCCTGTCTTGACTGGTAGGCACAATCCCTTGAGTCTAGTTCTTGAGCGCTTTCAATGACAATTTCTCTTTAGAAAGAAGCCATCAGCCCTCTTCAAGCTGTCGAATATAGATAGGAGATCCACTTCAAGTTCAAGGCTGGCAGCAAGCGTAAGTGCAATCGCAATCCCAATGAAAAAGATCTCATTAATCAATATCTCTCCGGCCCTAGCACTCTGTTATGGCGCAATCACTGACTCTAGTTCTGGAGTTATAGGTCCTGACGCTATTAGTGCTGGTAGCTCTCCTTCTGGTAATGCATTATAGGTCTCTCGAGCCTCCCACCTCTCTCTATCGCCCTTCCTTCTTTTAGCAGCTCATCTCGAATCTTGAATGTTTAGCGAATCGATCGTAATTGGTCTGACCGCTCAAGGCTTATCTCTCTATTCCCCTTTCTGGTCTCCGGTCATTGGTAGAAAGCCTGTAAATTGAATTTATCTCCTCTCCCACCTCTCCAGCTTGGGAATACTTCTTTCTATTGGCTATATATCTGTAGTCACAATGCCAGTTCAAGCTATCTTCTGGATAGAGCAAGAAAAAGTATGCGCAAGTGGCAGTAGTTCAAGGCAGGTAGTAAAGGCAAGCGCATAGGCAGGGGATAGGCATGAAAATCACTATCTTCTTTTAGCTTATATAAGAGAAAGAGTGGAAAGTGCATCCCCGACCTGAAAAGGAAGAGTTTGATTTCACTCTTTCACCTCTTTCATGATATTTTTGTCTCTCGATCTGTAAGAAAGAAATGCATATGAAAGCTGAATGCTGTCCTAAGCTTCGCTCAACCTGTGAAATGAGGGCAAATGGCAGTTTTCCATGGCAAAAGACTGAAAGGAGAGGTTTTAGGACACCCTTTTGGGTAAAAAATGCACCATTAAAACAGACTTTAGGAAAGTGGTTCAGGTAGCTCAGCTGGTTAGAGCAAAGGACTGAAAATCCTTGTGTCAGTGGTTCGAATCCACTTCTAAACACCCTTTAGGGTCAAAACAGCTGACCCAGCCCATTCAGGGGCTGACAAATTCTCTTCTTTCTTTTTGGTTTAATTAATACAACAAATCATGAATATCAGACTATCAACTGGGTGTTTTGTAATAAGGTTTTATGGGATGCGAGCGGATCTAGGTATTGCAAAATTTGGGATTTCAGGTCAGATTTTTAAGAGGTTTAATTGTATTCGGGACTATACTACGTCAGCATGGAGGACCAATAATATTATTCCTAAGAGGTTTCATTCATCTTTATCCTATTCTTTTTATGGATATTGGGCACGTTTAAGAAGTAGCATTGATTCTGTTAGATGGAAAGAGATTTATCCTGGTTCTCTCTATGCTTCTATGGATTTTTTATACCCTTACCCTAGAGCTATTGATTGTGATGTTTTAACATTTGCATTCATACAATTACTCGAGCAGTATGCTTACAATATAGATTCAGCGTATTTGAAATTTTGTATAGGATATAAAATGCAATTACCTTCATCCTGTGATATCTCATTAACTTTAGGTAAGGCTATTCCTTTGTGTGATCAAATTGGTAATCGTGTTCCAAAAAGAAGATATATGAGATGATTGAGCAACTAGTGAAGTTATATGGTGAGCAATATCAGGATGCTGTGATTAAAGGTATCTTTATTCGTATGTATTATGAGAAAAAGGATTCCCCTCAATTAATAGACTTTCCTAATGATATATCATCAGATATTCTTACTCATATTTACCAAGTTATGGAGTCAGAAATGGAAAGTTGTGAACTACCAGATGTTAAATCACTTCAGTATAAAGAAAGTCGTATTCCCACTAAAATAAAGGCAATCAAAGGTAAGGGAACTAAATGTAGTTCATTCATTGTAGCCGATATAGAGACTATACTAGTCAATAGTGTTCATGTACCTTACGCTGCTGGTTACTTAGTGGTGAATCCAGGTGATGATCTGACTTCCATACCAGAATATTCGATCCAAACCTTTTTCAGTGAAAATCACATTCCTTTCTATCCTAACTTTGAAGATAGGAGTAAACAAATGTTATTTGATTTTATATCACATTTGGAAATCTGTGTGAAGAAAAATGATAGTCTTAAAACTGTTTATTTCCATAATTTTGGAAGATTTGATGGAATTATCATTCTTAGGTATTATGCTGATCGTGGTAATAAGTATCGAATAAAAACATTGATGAGGAATCATAAACTTTACGAGTTGAAAGTCTATATTGATGGTAAGCTCTTATTATGTTTCAGAGATTCATGCACATTGCTCCCTAGCACTCTTGAAGCATTGGGAAAGACATTATGTCCAGAATTAGGTTCCAAAGGTTCTATCCCACATTCAGAATTGGAAGTGTCTAATCTTCAGGGTCATAGTGGGGATTTAATAAACTATCTTCGACAAGATATCCTTCTCTTAGGTGGTGTGATGTTGAAGGCCCAAGATATTCTTTGGGGAAAGTATCATATTGATATCGTTAAAGTGATGACATTGTCATCGCTTTCCCTTAAAATCTTTCGTCAGAATTATTTTGATGATGAGGCCTTTCATATTCATTTACCTACAAGGAACCAAGACAGCTTTATTAGGCGTGGCTATTATGGCGGTCATGCAGATGTCTATAAGCCCTATGGTGAGAATCTTTACTATTATGATGTGAACTCTTTATATCCTTATATTATGAATGCATATCCGATGCCTTGTGGTATACCTGTCTGGAAGAATAATTTGGAGAGCGTAGAATTAGATAGCTTGTTTGGATTTATTGAGGCTTTTGTAGTATGTCCTACTAATATATCACGTCCATTCTTACCTTATAAGGATAAAACTGGTACTTTAGTCTTTCCTACAGGAAAATTCGTTGGAGTCTATTATAGCGAAGAGTTGAAGTTTGCACGTAATTTAGGTTATCATATAATTCCTCTTAGGGGGTATTTGTTTGAGAAGAAGGACAGTCCTTTCAAAGGCTTTGTCTCACACCTCTATGAAAGCAGACTAGAATCCAAGAAATCAGGTGATGAAGCTATGTCATATTTCTATAAGATTCTCATGAACACTCTCTATGGTAGATTTGGTATTAATCCTGAAAGTACAGTAACAGAGATCTGCAATCAAAAGAAATATGAGGAATTGATGAAGAAGGATAATTTTCAATGCGCAGAGAAGCTTACCGATCATTACTATATTGTCAATTGTATTACCAATAAGAATAGCATGACTGACGACACTGAATGGGATCCTCCTAGGATGTCGGCTGTTCAATTGTCAGCAGCTATAACTGCTTGTGCAAGGATTCATATGTACCCTTACATTTCCCGAGACGACTGTTACTACACCGATACCGACTCCGTGGTTCTTGGAAGCCCTCTTCCGGATGAAGCAATCTCTTCCACTGAGATGGGTAAGTTTAAACTGGAGCACCTTGTTAAGAGGGGTATCTTCTTAGCCCCTAAGAGTTATATGTTAGACATAGAAGATGATAGACATATTATTAAACACAAGGGTCCTGCTAAAGATTTAGTAACATCAGAATGGTTTCAAAGGCAATTAGCTGATCTATCTTTAATGGAGCAGATCTCAACTTCAGCTAACTTCAGAATAGATTGGAAAGAACTCAAGATTGTCAAAAAGGATTTGCTAATAAACCTCGGACTACAACAGAGTACGAAAAGAGATAATGTCTATGATGATAATAATGTATGGATAGACACACGACCAAGAGAAGTAATAGACTTAGGGAGTAAAGATGCTACCACTATTTACATATCTGAACTCTTGAGGGAAAAGGCTAAAAATCCTTAAAATCAGCTGCTGAAGGCTAAGGCTAAGAAGGCTAAGGCTGAGATTGGATATATTCTTGATAATATCTACAGTTGAGGTCCGTTTAATTAGAAATGTATTATCAGACTTGTCTTTAAGAAAATTTTAATTTATTCCGGAATTGTACATTCACTTATTTATTTGCTAAATGGAATTTTCATTACCCTTTTATATATCGTATAGTTTTCCGCCACTACAGGGTTCACTCGGCGGGTCTCAGATCCTCCCACTGGAGTCTCAAAGTATACGGCTTGATCCGCCATCCTCGTGTCGGTATCCTCAGCAGTCATGGGTTGCACCATGCCCTAATCAATGCCTAAGAAAACTGATTTATTCTCTCCTCCTCGTAGAGTCTATACGATATATAGATCCTTCTGTAACCCCTTATATGGGGCCCCTAAGTAATGGTGCAATGTGAATTTATGTAACGATGCGATGAGCTTCGGGCCTTAGCATCCATCAGCGATGAGCTTCGGGCCTTAGCATCCATCAGTGAGGTGCATTTCTTTTTGATTTATTGGTTACTTTATATTTCCACAATAGTGGAAATTCAAAGTTACCAATAAATCAAAAGAAATGCACAATAGTGGAAATTTAAAGTAACCAATAAATCAAAAAGAAATGAACAATAGTGGAAATATAAAGTAACCAATAAATCAAAAAGAAATGCACCTCGCTGATGGATGCTAAGGCCCGAAGCTCATCGCTGATGGATGCTAAGGCCCGAAGCTCATCGCATCGTTACATAAATTCACATTGCACCATTACTTAGGGGCCCCATATAAGGGGTTACAGAAGGAGTCTATATATCGTATAGACTCTACGAGGAGGAGAGAATAAATCAGTTTTCTTAGGCATTGATTAGGACAAGGGCATGCGTGCAACCCATGACCGCAGCCGAGGGACGTTCGACGTCACGAGGGCCCCGTGAGGATCCAAGCGTATGCATTTGATCCGGAGGGCAGGGAGGGATCCTGTAAGGACCCGACCGGTGCTCCGCCTAGCCTAAGAAAACAGATTGAGTATCTCCGTAGCGGAGAGTATATACGATATATAGAAAGGGGTAATGAAAATTCCATTTAGCAGCGCCAAATAGATAAGTGTAATGTACAATTCCTCCCAGGATTTTTAGCCTTTTCCCTCAAGAGTTCAGATATGTAAATAGTGGTAGCATCTTTACTCCCTAAGTCTATTACTTCTCTTGGTCGTGTGTCTATCCATACATTATTATCATCATAGACATTATCTCTTTTCGTACTCTGTTGTAGTCCGAGGTTTATTAGCAAATCCTTTTTGACAATCTTGAGTTCTTTCCAATCTATTCTGAAGTTAGCTGAAGTTGAGATCTGCTCCATTAAAGATAGATCAGCTAATTGCCTTTGAAACCATTCTGATGTTACTAAATCTTTAGCAGGACCCTTGTGTTTAATAATATGTCTATCATCTTCTATGTCTAACATATAACTCTTAGGGGCTAAGAAGATACCCCTCTTAACAAGGTGCTCCAGTTTAAACTTACCCATCTCAGTGGAAGAGATTGCTTCATCCGGAAGAGGGCTTCCAAGAACCACGGAGTCGGTATCGGTGTAGTAACAGTCGTCTCGGGAAATGTAAGGGTACATATGAATCCTTGCACAAGCAGTTATAGCTGCTGACAATTGAACAGCCGACATCCTAGGAGGATCCCATTCAGTGTCGTCAGTCATGCTATTCTTATTGGTAATACAATTGACAATATAGTAATGATCGGTAAGCTTCTCTGCGCATTGAAAATTATCCTTCTTCATCAATTCCTCATATTTCTTTTGATTGCAGATCTCTGTTACTGTACTTTCAGGATTAATACCAAATCTACCATAGAGAGTGTTCATGAGAATCTTATAGAAATATGACATAGCTTCATCACCTGATTTCTTGGATTCTAGTCTGCTTTCATAGAGGTGTGAGACAAAGCCTTTGAAAGGACTGTCCTTCTTCTCAAACAAATACCCCCTAAGAGGAATTATATGATAACCTAAATTACGTGCAAACTTCAACTCTTCGCTATAATAGACTCCAACGAATTTTCCTGTAGGAAAGACTAAAGTACCAGTTTTATCCTTATAAGGTAAGAATGGACGTGATATATTAGTAGGACATACTACAAAAGCCTCAATAAATCCAAACAAGCTATCTAATTCTACGCTCTCCAAATTATTCTTCCAGACAGGTATACCACAAGGCATCGGATATGCATTCATAATATAAGGATATAAAGAGTTCACATCATAATAGTAAAGATTCTCACCATAGGGCTTATAGACATCTGCATGACCGCCATAATAGCCACGCCTAATAAAGCTGTCTTGGTTCCTTGTAGGTAAATGAATATGAAAGGCCTCATCATCAAAATAATTCTGACGAAAGATTTTAAGGGAAAGCGATGACAATGTCATCACTTTAACGATATCAATATGATACTTTCCCCAAAGAATATCTTGGGCCTTCAACATCACACCACCTAAGAGAAGGATATCTTGTCGAAGATAGTTTATTAAATCCCCACTATGACCCTGAAGATTAGACACTTCCAATTCTGAATGTGGGATAGAACCTTTGGAACCTAATTCTGGACATAATGTCTTTCCCAATGCTTCAAGAGTGCTAGGGAGCAATGTGCATGAATCTCTGAAACATAATAAGAGCTTACCATCAATATAGACTTTCAACTCGTAAAGTTTATGATTCCTCATCAATGTTTTTATTCGATACTTATTACCACGATCAGCATAATACCTAAGAATGATAATTCCATCAAATCTTCCAAAATTATGGAAATAAACAGTTTTAAGACTATCATTTTTCTTCACACAGATTTCCAAATGTGATATAAAATCAAATAACATTTGTTTACTCCTATCTTCAAAGTTAGGATAGAAAGGAATGTGATTTTCACTGAAAAAGGTTTGGATCGAATATTCTGGTATGGAAGTCAGATCATCACCTGGATTCACCACTAAGTAACCAGCAGCGTAAGGTACATGAACACTATTGACTAGTATAGTCTCTATATCGGCTACAATGAATGAACTACATTTAGTTCCCTTACCTTTGATTGCCTTTATTTTAGTGGGAATACGACTTTCTTTATACTGAAGTGATTTAACATCTGGTAGTTCACAACTTTCCATTTCTGACTCCATAACTTGGTAAATATGAGTAAGAATATCTGATGATATATCATTAGGAAAGTCTATTAATTGAGGGGAATCCTTTTTCTCATAATACATACGAATAAAGATACCTTTAATCACAGCATCCTGATATTGCTCACCATATAACTTCACTAGTTGCTCAATCATCTCATATATCTTCTTTTTGGAACACGATTACCAATTTGATCACACAAAGGAATAGCCTTACCTAAAGTTAATGAGATATCACAGGATGAAGGTAATTGCATTTTATATCCTATACAAAATTTCAAATACGCTGAATCTATATTGTAAGCATACTGCTCGAGTAATTGTATGAATGCAAATGTTAAAACATCACAATCAATAGCTCTAGGGTAAGGGTATAAAAAATCCATAGAAGCATAGAGAGAACCAGGATAAATCTCTTTCCATCTAACAGAATCAATGCTACTTCTTAAACGTGCCCAATATCCATAAAAAGAATAGGATAAAGATGAATGAAACCTCTTAGGAATAATATTATTGGTCCTCCATGCTGACGTAGTATAGTCCCGAATACAATTAAACCTCTTAAAAATCTGACCTGAAATCCCAAATTTTGCAATACCTAGATCCGCTCGCATCCCATAAAACCTTATTACAAAACACCCAGTTGATAGTCTGATATTCATGATTTGTTGTATTAATTAAACCAAAAAGAAAGAAGAGAATTTGTCAGCCCCTGAATGGGCTGGGTCAGCTGTTTTGACCCTAAAGGGTGTTTAGAAGTGGATTCGAACCACTGACACAAGGATTTTCAGTCCTTTGCTCTAACCAGCTGAGCTACCTGAACCACTTTCCTAAAGTCTGTTTTAATGGTGCATTTTTTACCCAAAAGGGTGTCCTAAAACCTCTCCTTTCAGTCTTTTGCCATGGAAAACTGCCATTTGCCCTCATTTCACAGGTTGAGCGAAGCTTAGGACAGCATTCAGCTTTCATATGCATTTCTTTCTTACAGATCGAGAGACAAAAATATCATGAAAGAGGTGAAAGAGTGAAATCAAACTCTTCCTTTTCAGGTCGGGGATGCACTTTCCACTCTTTCTCTTATATAAGCTAAAAGAAGATAGTGATTTTCATGCCTATCCCCTGCCTATGCGCTTGCCTTTACTACCTGCCTTGAACTACTGCCACTTGCGCATACTTTTTCTTGCTCTATCCAGAAGATAGCTTGAACTGGCATTGTGACTACAGATATATAGCCAATAGAAAGAAGTATTCCCAAGCTGGAGAGGTGGGAGAGGAGATAAATTCAATTTACAGGCTTTCTACCAATGACCGGAGACCAGAAAGGGGAATAGAGAGATAAGCCTTGAGCGGTCAGACCAATTACGATCGATTCGCTAAACATTCAAGATTCGAGATGAGCTGCTAAAAGAAGGAAGGGCGATAGAGAGGGTGGAAGGAAGACAGCAACGAATGCATTACCAGAAGGAGAGCTTGACGAACCAGTTAACGACCAGGAGCTTTCAACCTTCGACTCTCTGCCGGAGAACCACAAACAAGAAAAGAGCAAAGAATTCCGAAGACAGACGCTAGGGAGATAACATCGACGATGGTTCATTCCTCAATTCAAGCATCCAAACCCACCCCCGCTTCACTCTGTTCCCACCGGTCGTTAATACGTAGATAATAAGAATATCATTCCTCAAACAAGAAAAGAGCAAAGAATTTGGATTGATTGACTTTATTCATCCATCGTGAACTTCTCCCGAACCGAAAAAAAAACACACATATATATGTTATATGTTTCCTGTCCCTTCTTTTGGCTTCATCTCCCACCTGCCGGATGGATACAACAGATGCTCGACCGACCTACCCGAGTTGCTAATTCCATCTCCATCGTTCTCTCGGCCCTAGCAAAGATCAGAGAATTCATTGGATCCGAGCTCTCCCAACGCTCCCCGCGCTTACTTGGGTGACTTCGTTCCGGTACTCTCTTTTAATTCATTTCGTCACTAATGAATCTCCTTCCATGCGTCTACAACTTCCGTCAGAGCAGTTGACGGGTTTTTCTATAAAAAAAACTCAGGCACTTCGAGGTTTTTGATTGATACTTGGAGTTGGGAGCGCGAAGGCTAACTCGCTTTTTTTCCCTGCCCTCTGGGCCGACAAGCTTAGGAAGGGGTGTCCACAAAGGTGAGAAATGGGAAAGATTGGTATCGATTCTCTGACTTTTTTATATTAAAACAGGATTTCATTTCATGAACTTTTGAAGTTTGCCACCAGCTCTATGAAAGGAATGACGGTTTGAATCAAAAAGACGGGCTTTCGTGATTTAATCTCCTCTGTTTGCGTAGTCTGTTTGCTGGGTCTCGCGCAAGGCGCTCTACTTCTATGACGTGTAATATGGCTAACTCTATCATAATGCTTTTACAGCTCCTTCTCATTGCTCTTCACCAATGGGGAAGCGAGTCCACCAAACGAGTGGAATACTTGTAACGAGTAAGACAGCACGTACCTTTCGGAAAAAAAAACCACTAAGAAATTGCTTATACACTAAACAGCTGCTTATATACGCTTATTAAAAGACTGACTTTCAGACTATACTTAAGGCCAGCGTGAAACTAAAAAAGAGAGATGTGACTAAGGCGGCATGCAAACAAACTGTGCACGCTAAGAGAAAAGAAAAGGAATGAGTTCGCAATTACTACCACAAGAACCCCTCATCACTTACCGCTATTTTTTCTTGTTTTCTGGGGAAAAATGGATTGACGCTCCTGCTTTTGTAAGCGGTTCTCCTTCTGAAGTTATATTAAATCGAAGAAATGCACGCTATTTCGAATTTCTTTTTTTCTTTTCGCCTATCTCAGCTTAACGAGAAAGAAGAGTGCAGCAGAAGAAGAAGGCTTTGGAGAAAGAGCCCCTATCTTGCATTTAAACAAGAGTTGCGCTAGCACGTGCCATAACTGTTGAAGCTGACTATGGAGCTGGATGTCCGGCAGCTATGCCCAAGTGGTTATCAAAATGATCATTGTTTTTCTTAACAGCGAGGGTAAACCTCGTCAACCTCGCGTCAGGCAGCTCTCTACAACACGTTGGAGGAATGCGTCTGACAGCGAATGCTTTCTATTTATAGTGACGGCCGAAACCTCGTTCTCAACAGAGCCTCTTCTTCGTTACGTTAAGGAAAGATTTCCTATCTTCTCTCTTCTGAGACTATTAACTAGAGTTAAAACCTCTGTCTCTTCTATAAGAGTTCAACCTTCTCCTACTTGATCAATGACAGGAGCTGAATCAGTAGGTAAGTCACATGCAAGATATGGATATTAGTAGGAATTCGAAAAAAAGATCAGAGGGCCAAAATCCTTCATTTTCTCGCGTTTTGTCAAATCGAAGGTTCTGATTCTTGATTTCAGGGGATTTGTAATAGTCTTATTAGCCCCGTATTCTGTGATCTACGATTGCCTGGGATTAATAGATTGACTAAAGGAAGCTCTGACTTTATGATCTTCCCCTTTTATGAAAGGAAAGAAGAGAGGATTAGGTATGAAAAACCTAATGGAGTGGAACAAAGCTGCAGTTTGAAAGCATCTGTGGGTTGTGGCTGCAAGATTGCGGCTAGCTTGATTTAGCTGAACAAAGGAGAGGACTCGTTCTTGAAGCCGGCTCTCCCACCTTTATTCATAATATCCAATCAACCTTTTTTCAAAAACATTAGTATCTCTCAAGGGACAAGGAAATATGACCCAACTGAAATATATACGAAAAAAGATTCACTTCTAGAAAGAAAGAAAGCGTCGGGTTGGTTAGCTTATCGAGAAGAAGAAGAAAGATGTGTTGTTCCAACAGCGAGCAAGGGAAAAAGAAAGCCAGTATACGAGAATTTATGTTATTTACCCTACGCCACGCGGAGAAGCGTTAAGGAATTACGCCAGCAGTAATCATTGAAAGAGTATCCGCTTGTTTCACATGTCAATCTATTACAATAAAGAAGTTTGTACATCTCATTTCATGTTGGTTTGGAAAATCGAATGGGGAACAGAAAGTCACAAGCGAGTGGTTCTTCGTTCCCTCAGGATCGAGGCTTCGTTTGACTAAAAAAATAGTAGGGAGCGGATGCCTTAAGTAGGAAGACAGAGCTGGAGTAGGAGCTAGCTTTCATTGAAGTAAGTAGGGGCGGAATCCACTTGTCTTTTTAAGTATTAGAGTTCGGCAGAGGACTAGGAAGAAGGAAGGCTCGTCGAGACCTCAATCGCTGATCCAGCAATGGCAAGTGAGACCTATATTGAGTTTTCATTCAAATAAGGTTCCTGATGACTACCCAATTACTTCAATAGGAAAAAAGCCTTCTCACAAAGATAGGGAACCAACTTGGAACTCTACTCAGAATTGACAACTTCACCCCTTGCTGCTCTCGCTGCACCATCTGTTGCCCGCTGCTTGGCGTGCTCTCTGGCTATCGGGCTATGCTTGCCGCCGATAATGTCTATATAAAGGAGTCTAAGCCTCGGTGAATGAAGGAGTCCCTTCTATCATCTCCCCTGGCGGAGGTTCCCATGCTGGTCTCGATCGATAAGGATTCCCCCGCGCTAGTCATCAGCTTTCACGAAAGACTCTTATTAGAAGTATGTTGATTTCACCAGGTCACTTCAACCAATCGGACTGATCTCTGAAGTAGAGCTGGAAATTACAACTATTGCGTCGGCAGGCTCTTTGTCCAAAGCGGGGATTAGTATATAAGTCGACTGCCCTATTCTAATTCTGACTTGGCTTGATTCTTAGTAGACCAACCGCCCCCCGTTCTTACCTTTTGTTGATGAGATTCATTGATTCTAAAGGTGGCAGGCATCCTGCGCGTCTAACCCTGTCAAGCTCTTTCAGAGAGTTCGCTTCTGTAAGGGAATAACCATTGATGATTTGTCTCGCTCGAAAGCTATGACCTGCCCCCCGGACTCGATTCCGTCCATGCGCAACTTCTCCGCAAGCTGTCTCGTTGTCCCTCGTGCATCACATTTATTTATAAGTTCCGTCGATGAAGAATGCTTTTCGGGCGTAGAAGCTTTCCTTAACTAAAGCATTCCCTTTCCCGCTTGACTGGAGCATTTCATTTCTTTACTTGACTGGACCAATTCATATAGAATGACGATTGATAAGGATTCGCAATTGGATCACCCATTGTCTAATTCGTCTCGTAGCTAATTGGCCTGAGATTCGATCTTTCTCCTTCGACGGAGCAACGCTTTCTGACTGGGCAAGCAGCTCTTACCGAATTAGCTCCGTCACTGCTTTCAAGGTTCACTACGGACAGCAGGGACGGAAACTCCTATTGGCATTCCTCGTTACTTGACTGACCCACAATCCATTGAATAAGTTCAGTTCAACCTGATATGGAAAAAGTACAGAACGGAGAAAGAGAGTGGGGAAGATCGATAAGCAAGTCAGCCCAAATGCTTGATGAAGGAAGAACCCACATGCTTTCTTTGGATTATGGACTAAAAGGGGTAATTCCATCTTTTTAAGAAGCTTTCTTCTAAGCCCCGGAATGAAATTCGAATCTCACTCTAATAGGGCAGGTGAATGAAACTCTTATACGGCCACGCTCTAAGCGTCGTTGATCATTGGATCACTCTTGATGTACGAAGATACGTCAGATATCATCCAATTCGATTGAAGCAAGGAGAATAGAAATAGAAAGAAGACGAATTCTAAAAGTGAAAAGTGAATCAAATCAGTTGTGAACCACTCACGTAACGGTCGACGCTGTCCCGTTGTGAGCTGTCCACAGTGCCGGTCAATGTCTGATTATGTGCCCTGAATGATTCTTAGGAGTTTCAGTAAACCTCCGACCACTTAATGTTATTACCCTTCGGACGGGACTCTTTCTTATTATCTTTGCGGGACTTACTCTGATAGTGGGAAGGTGGAAGGGTAAGAGCTTTGACGAGAACTTCACTATGACGGAAGGGGACGGAAGCCACTTCTTAGAAATGCACGGCTTAGTTTACTTTCCGAACCGTTCTAGTGTTCCAAGCTCTTAGTTCAAATCCCATAGATCATAGATAAAAGATCAAACTTTTTCTCCGGATAGGCTGAAATGCTCAAGTCAAGCTCAATATCTCATTAGGAAGGGAATGGTGTCTAGTCAACCAACCTCCTCTTAGAGAAGGTAGGACGGGATTCGTTCTGTGTGCCTTTCTTTGCCTTCGGGCTTGGCACGGGACTTCTTATTAGATTCTATTTGAAAGGTGACTGACTCTGATCTTTCTTATCAAAGCGAGAATTCATATATTAGTTTTGAACTGATTGATCTGTAATAAACTGTCTTACTAGCACCCGTAATAGGCCTACGACGAGGAATGAGGAATGGGTAGCGTCTTGACCTTCTTTCATGATGTAGTTGCTTATCCTTTAGGGAAGCATTTCACTCCTAGGTTAAAGAGATGTGGAACTCTTTGACAGCAGGAACTTGAGACTCGGCTTAGTGTCTTACGTGATAAGGCCGCATCAAAACAAGAGTGACAGGAGGCGAAGTAGGAGTAGGAGAAAAACTAGTTCCAGCACAAAAATCAGCTCTTCGACCACTTTGTAGCGCTCCTTTATAGGCTACCTTCGACTCGTAGAAAGAAGATTCCGAGTTGAAATCGCCTTTAAGATGTCACATCTTAATGATTAAGACGATTCTTTCTCCAAAAGATAAATAGAATAAGAAAGACTCTCTACGCGACTCTCTCCTCTGTCTAAGTAAGGGGAGGTTGAAGCTTATAGTAAGTAGCCTAAGCTTTAAGAGCCTCCAATCATGCTACATAAGCGTGATGCTTAACACATGCAAGTCGAACCCTCGTTTAGTTAGGAACGAAGATAGTAGACCGGTAGAGAGAGGGCTGACGCGATGCTCGGCTGTTAAGGAAAAGCGGCATTAAGTAAGGCTATTCTATCCATTCCTCTACTCTGACGCTTGAGTGAAGTGACCCATGGGGATGGGGCACAAACGAATAGAAGAGTCCTTAACCTTGACTGCCTTCCAGTCTTCGAAGCTGTCGATGCATTCCAACTGAATTTAATAAGTTAGAGCGAGTGAATGGTCTTCAGGTACAGTTTAATGGGGAGCCCCCTAAAGGTCAACTTCTCTCCTTATCTCTCCCGCCCTTCTCTGTCTCGTATTCGCTATCGAGCTCCAGAGGGCATCTAACACCCATGTTGGGGTTCTTTCCTCTGACCTCCACCCAAAATGGAACTCAACAATCTCTTTTATCATAAGAAAGGGAACAGGGGACTTAGGGGCGTGCCAAATCCTTCCCTCCCTAAATTTTGACCTATCCTTGCTTTTTGTTTAATCTTTCCTATGACGCTTTGGCTTGTATAACTTTGTTTTTATCTAACCATGTTCAACATCTAATTTGCCTTCTATGACTTCTTTGGTTGCCTGAAGCTCCGTGTTAACTGTCTGTCTTAACGCACTCAGCATTCAACTTGCTATCCATGTCTACTTTAGCCTCCTGAAGGGCTTTGGAAGTTGTACTTTTGCAATGAGATATCTGCACAAGGCTGTATATCGCTATGCCTAATACAATGCAACAAGCGCCTACTTAAACTTTTTCAATTGTGTTACCATCAAATGCGTGCTGTACTTGCGCTGGTTTTTGATCTGCTAAAATGTTAACGATATCAGTACGCACGTTAATATGGCTGTTATTTTCTTTCTCATACCTACCCAAGAATGCCCCCCTGGAAGTGATTCAATGCCCAGAAGAGAAAAAAATAGAAATTCAAGGACACGTTCAAATTCATCTAGATAGAGTTCTGCAGTCCAGAGCTGAACATTGCCAATGTCCAGCTTTAGGGCATACTCCGCCACCAGCTTTGATATTGGCTCCTCCGGGGGTTGGGAGGAAAAAAAATGTCGAAGAATTTAGTTTCTGAACAAAAAAAGGAATGTACCCGCAACGGCCACTCCTGAAATAATCAAACTCTAATCCATTGAATAAGCTCAGTTCAAAGTTTGTTTTAGAAAATTCCCTCCAGACAGACTGAACTCCGTCAAGCCTGTAGGAGTAGTGAAGAACTATAGAGAGCTGTAGTTGGTTGTTGACCAACGGAAAGCATGGGAGAAAATAACTTCTTCTGTTCATCAATCACACCCGGCAAGACGAATCTCTTTCTCTTTCTATACGCAATTTCGGAAGAGTGACGTTGATAGGATTCACTCACAGGAAGAATTCAAGTGAAATTTCTTTTTAGTTCAAAGAAGACGCCTCCAACTACTTAGGGGAACCCACTCTTCTTCGGTTTCAGAATCGGTTGATGAACAAGAAGAATCTATTGCCTCCACTTCAATACATTACAAAGAAGCTAGTCGCTAGTTCAAATAGGCACTCCCCAGCCGGCAATCATATGTTGAGTAGGAGCTCGTTCATCAACCTGTGAGCGGAAAAAGCCAAAAACCTGACCTCTCTACCTATTCCCTTAAACAGACAGGCACAAGCTGAGTCAAGTCAGAGAAAATAGACCCCTATAAGAGAAAGCCGCGCAACCAGAGTTCCATATTGACGACGATAAGATTGGAGAATTAAGCGTCGCAAGGAAGAATCAATTGATTGAATGATTTGAAAAAGAAATGAAAAGCAGTCTTACTTCTGCTATAAGAGGGCAGGGAGAAAGCCAATAACACCGTTCGTCGTAAGAGACGGAAAGCACGTTCATGAATTCATGGCAATATGTGCAGCTCTGGTTTGTTGTGGTGCTTTGGTTTAAGATAATATCTTCTGCTGTGGAATCCTAGCTTAGCTCGTGAGCTAGCTAACTGCTAATCCGTTCTCTTTCCAGGCCGACCCTCCTTTTTTCTAGTCAAGTTGGAGAGGGGAATTCAGCTCGACCGACCCTTGAACCTCTCCTTTTATGACTCTGAAAGCCCAATTCCTATAGTTAAGGTAGCGTTGTATTTCAAAATTTCAGGCTGTTCTAGTCTTGTCTTCTGAGGAGCTTTAGAGCAATCTATCCTAAAAAGAAGCTTTTCGTTAATATCCTCCGCTGCTATCCTCGCCCCCGGGACTGGTTCAAGGTAAGCTACTGCCTCTACCGGTGCTCCTGTCTCCCGCCTCCACGTGGCACGCACGTGATGACACACAGTTGGTTGTTCCCATCCCCGCTCGAGGGATATAGAACTTTAGCGATCCAGCATTCCCCCTCTCCTCCTTCTATCTAGTCGTCCCCGGGCGGGATCACCAAGAACGCCTTAGCAGATACATTTCAATCTGGAGTTCGCCAGTCCGTCCTGATAGTTCGAGGGCCGTGAGAAGCATAGCTAGCATCCCTTCGGCTTCGGTAGGAGAAAGATGAAGCTTTGAGGCTCGCTCGTCATCGGATGGTTCTATGGGGCCTATATGGAGCTAGCGATGGGAGCCTCCCGGGCAGGGAGGTTCAGATGCAGCTTCGTAGCTTCCTCGCATGGCACTGGAAAAGGAATAGGAAAGAGATGGCTTCGACCACTATTGCTAGGAAGGGCTTTGCAGGCTTGTACTTTCTATCAATCTATCAATAGATGGGCTAGCAGAAAAGCAGGAGAGGGGGTTCCTTAGATGCAGGCAGGGAAATCATTGTTTTGCCTTCCCGGCTGGGCTTCGAATGGAGGTTATTGGCAAGCAAGCAGAGGAATGAATAGCAGGAGAGTTTTGAAGTTCATTTTATGATGTTAGCTCGCTAGGAGCGGAAACGGGACCTGACGGTACGGAACTATATATTCAAAAGAGGCAGAGTGAAGTTCTGGTCTTTCTCCCCACCCCTTTGTGCCCAGGTCCTCCTTTCGTGCCTTCAGATACACTCGTTGGGGAATGAATGTTCTGGTTTTATTCGAGCTATATCTCCATTTCCAGTCGAAAGGCATCCATGACGGGCCACTGGTTCGTCATGGCTTCTACCGTCACTGCTGGCCTAGCCTCTTTGAGATCGTCCAATCCCTGTGTAAGATATTACTACCTGCCATTCGGAGCAACTACTAAAATTCGTTTACGGCTCAACAAGGGAAGAGACCCTATTTGAGACTAAGGCGGGTTTGGAAGGTTGGTTATCGTAGGGAAAAAGGTTGTATTTCCGTCTGTCTTACTATTGACAAATCGGCAGCAATTGGCTAACATAGGATTCGTGGAGACGTTGTACCTAAGAGAGTCATAGCTAAGAGGGTGAGAAGCTTTTTTATGGTATGGAATTATTCAACTTTTGTACTTGCTTTGACCTTTTGCTACAGAGCAAAGAAGAAAAGACCGATCCAGATTCACCTCACCCTTGACCGTAGATCGTTACCAACAGAGGACTGGGCAGTTGATATCGAAATATCAGATTCAAACGGCTTTCCCTCGCAAATAAAGCGCGAAACGTACAGGCCGGGGAATAAAGAGATTTAGAATAGCAAGCAAAGCGAATTCCAATGATTCGAATTCTGGATAGCGCATTGAGCTAAGCAGCCTAAAAAAGAGGAAATCCCTAAAGCGTCGACGCTTATTTATAGATTTATATGACGAAATAAAGCCCCTCGAAGAGATAGAAATAGAACTACCTTGGCTTAAGAAAAAGAGTCATAAAAACTACATCTTTCATCAGCCAGACCTGGTGACATACTCCAGATGAGTGGCCGACCCCAATTGGAGAGTAAGATACAGATTATGATTTAGATTAGGTCGCAGGCCTTATTGGAATGAAATGAAAGTAAGCCGTTTGAATCTGATATTTGTCCGCCTATCCCCTTTTTTCTTCCTTTGTTGCCGCTTCCCAGACATGGGAGAAATTCGTTGAATTTACACAAAGTAGTTATTGAAATAAGGTTAGCCGGGGTTGGGATTGGTTCGCGCAGAATGCCTAATAGCAAAATCTCTCTAAACTATTCAAAAGAGCATATACATGAATCGAAAGACATATAGATATCGAAGTGGGCCAGCGAATGAGTCCACTAGCTGTTTAGATCTTCTCAAGGTATGCATGAAACAAAAGGCGAGGGAGAAATAGAATAAGGAAAGGATGATCAAAAGGTATGAAAGAAGACTTCTTTATTTAATAAATAACCTGTTGAAGTGGATGTTCAAAAAGGGGGAGAGCGTCCTCAAAGAAAAGGAATTTCAAGGTCTTCGGTTTCAGAATGCATATCCTGTGGATGCCGCATTAGCGGTGTTAGGACTTTCCCTTCCTTATAGCCTTACTTTGCTCAATTTGATTTGAAGAGAATCCATAATACCTCCTTTTCGGTTAGTAGAATGTGAGAAAGAGAGCCGCTGAGCAAGGCTAGCCTTTCAACGTCATACAAAAGGGAAAGAAAGGCGAGTGAAGTCACTTCTGGGAATTCAGTATAGGATCCCGGCTTCCCTATCTGATGATTAGGAGGATGCCTGAACTGGCGGAATCCCTACTCTACTAGTCACCGATGTTGGTGCTTAAAGTAAAGGCATAGCGTAAATCCTGCCCGCTGCTATAGAACTGCTGTTGGAAAAAAGAATAAAGATAGACCTCCAGAGCAAAGTCTAAACAGAGATGGCTTGGGGTGAGGGGTAGTACAGGAAAGAGCCAATTCCATTAATAAGAGAAAGGCTTCACATTCATGCACGGAAGTTGGGATAATTAGCAAAGTAGGCTTTGTTTTCAGTTCCGTTCCCACGGAGAGACAGGAACGGATATGACGGCCGGGTTGTACTTTTTTTTGGCATGTAACCCTTTTTGGGGGTGGGCTTAAGCCGAAGTAATCGGTGAAGGATAGCTCGAAACTACAAACGAAACAAAGACTAAAAGCGGGCTGCTAAATAAAAGAAGAAAAGAATTCTAATAATTACCTTATTCATTATCCGACTCAGTCTTTGAGAAGAAGGCTAACCCTATATGAAAAACCGGTCAGATCTGTGTAAAAGAGCCCTCTGGTGGAGGAAGGTACTGGATCCATTTACAGGCATTTCTTAAGCCATCCTTAAAAGCCCACGGTGACAAAGAAGATGAAAGACTATGTTCCCGCCGGTAATAGGATGATCTGACGCTTCTTTAAGACTTGAGACTTGCGCTTTATACTTCATGTTAGTCAGTCGCAGACAGGATGGGAAGCGTCAAGTTTGATTCTTCCTCGGGAATACTACTAAATAGAATGACGCATCTCCGACTTCAGACACTGAAAAGAATGAACTCTCGGACTGTAATGCAAATAGATCGATTAATCTCACCATCGGATATATTGAGAATGACTAATATCTCCTCCCCAAACACAAACAATCCGAATAGGCAGATCTGAGGAAGCAGAGATGTTAGCTGCTTACGTAGTTGAGTCAATTAAACGGCCTTTGCGCCTCCCTAACTCTTCCCAAGGAGCCCGATACGGGATATGGCTTGACGAGCCAGCTACCTTGCCTCCGGATCCGGACTGGATTGAAACTACTGACTACGTGTGGCTTTAGACTCTCTATCTGGTCGGGATGGTAGGTAGCATATAGATATAGTAAGTGAGAACCGGCACATTGAGGCAGAGAAGCCTGAACTCAACTATAGGGGAGGACAAACGTAAGCTCAGTTAGCTTCGTCAGGATTGGAATCTCACATACGTCTGATTTAGACTTGCATACCTTCTCACTCAGAGAAAGCACTGGGCATTGGGAATTGATTCCCTGGGGCGAAAGCCCAACTCTTGGTAGTTAGGAGTAGCTGTTGTTTTTCTCTCTTTTAGCTCTATCAGGAATTCGGGATTTCATCCCTCTTCAAAAATTCGTAGTTAAGTGCCCCGGGTCGGAAAAGATGACACAAAAGTTATCTCCGGTTCAGTAGAATGCTTTCTTTAGTCGGAATCACAACCATTCTTTGATAATGATATTTCTACTTTGAATAAATCCGGACTTGTAGCGCTCCGTGTTCCTGCCTTTCTTTCTTTGCTTCTAATAATAGATAAGAGGAGCGGGGAAGATCAATTGGATCTGATTCTAAAGTCACCCATCAGTGAATAGAAGGTTCGGGCCTGTGAACACTAAATAGAATTACTAATCCTGGCCGCCTCCCATAGCTGTTTCAGCAGGTGAATTCACTTTTATCGTCTTTGCTCAGCCTTTCATTCTTCTTTCATACTTCCCGCGGACGGGCTTGATTTACGACAAAGTTGAGTCGAAATAGAAAAGCGTCACGATCGTCCGTTACTGCAGATACTTCTTACGCTTTCTCTGTCTCACGAAGGCACTAATAGTTGTTTGTAGCTTTCCTTGCAAGTAGTTTTCGCGGGGTAAATGACAGACTATATTCCCATATCTGCGGAAGGAAGGTAATTTCATCCCCGCGGGAAAGACAAAGAGAATCTCTCGACATCTTTTAGATCAAGAAAAGCATCCTTGGTAAGAGCGAAATAGACTGACTTAACCGAACATAGGATGCTCTTTATCCTCCTAACGGGCGAGTCACAGAGGTGACGAGAATAGATGAAATAGACGTGGGATAAGGGCCGAAAGTAGAAGAATGCATGAAACTGCTGCTCCGTAACGCCTGCCTTTTCTTCTTTAAGGCGTACGGGCTCTACTTAAGCCATAAAGACGATTCCAGTAGGGCCTATAGTATTATCATAGAATCCCCAGGACGGGAAATTACATAGAAAGAGTAGTTATATCCGGTGGAGGATTATGAGTTTACTTGCATTTATGCCATAATTCTTTAACTGCCCCACCTTCTCAGATGAAGCAGGAAGTTCAGATCTGGGCAACAGCAATAGCTTACGTAATTCCGGGCTTGCTTTTGCACTAAATCTTACTAGTAGCTCGTCTGTCTGTTACTTCTTTGCTGAATCTCACCTAGGGCTGTACGTAGTGAAGGTCAGTATGTGTGCGTGCGTGTATGCCTGGTAAAAGTATTGGTAGGATATTAGTCTCCTTTGCCCTGCTATCCCGTCTACCAGGGCTTTTGATTCTTTATTCAAACTACGTAGCACATACTATCTCCTCCTGCCGTCAGTCTTCTATGTCTTCTATAGTGAGTTCCCCCGGATGAGGGTGTAGGATGCTTGCAGTTCACGGGCTTGATTTACGACTTCGGAATGCTTTACTAACGAGATCCCGCCTTCTAAGTCAATATCAATAGTTGTAGAAGTGGGATATGTGTCGAAGTGGGATCCCCAGGCATAGCCCGGTCTGAACCTGGGTCTTAGCTTTCAGAACACTTCTGTCTAACTGTAACATCGCAAAGTGAAATAAATAATTCCGTGCTCTTCCCCGGATGCAACTGATGAAAGAGAAGACGCTGTGCCGGACTGCCTTGATCAGGCTGAGATTCGACGTTTGATTTTAGTGCAATAGCCCATAGAAAATCCCAGACAGCTGGTAGTCTGAATTACTTAGCCCACAGGTAAACGGGCTAGTAAAGGCCCTGACTTCATCATCTAAGGCAGCAAGGGATGTCTGGGAGTTAGGAGTTAGTAGTGTGTTTGTTAGAGCGTCGATCTAAGGCCGTAAAGAAGGCAGTATGTTCGCGTAGTTACCTGGTGAATCTCTGCCTTATCGGCTAACTGCGCCATAGTCAGTAAGAATAAAGTTAGAAGTTTCTAGCTTTCCTACTTTTTTTCAGTAATGGATTGAGAAATAGGATGCTATAATGCAGCTCTTGCAGCTTTCCCTAACTAAATCTCTTTAGGTAGCCGCTCTTTCCTACGTAATTTCCCAGAGAAGAAGCGGGTAACGCTTGTTCGATAGATTGAAAAAGATTAGGTTACCGAAGGTTCTTTTCTTTCTTTCTACTTCTAAGGTCGGGATTGAAATAGAAAGAGAAAGAGAATGAGTTTCCCCTGCCGCTTTATCAATAGCATCTTCGAACCTCTCTGCATACGTAATTTCCGACATCCCTTGCGAACGGTTTAACATTTCCTGAAAGACTCAGACTTCGTTTACCTGCTTCTTAATCTCTTCTGGACGGTGAACTACTTGCTGACCCTTCCCCTTATAGAAGTATGGTAGGTGCCTTGCAGTATTTGACCATGACACGACCTGATATCGCATATGCAGTACATGTAGTTTCCCAATTTATGCATGCTCCCCGTACTACTCACCTGCATGCTGTCAAGCGTATTTTCAGGTACTTACAGGGAACTCTGGATCATGGTCTTCTTCTCCGTCCGTCTGCCACCAGTACCATCATTGTGGCCTATTCAGATGCTGATTGGGCAGCCTGCAAGGACTCTTGCCGGTCCACTACTGGCTATGCTGTGTACTTTGGACCCAATCTAATTGCCTGGCGCTCCAAAAAGCAACCCACTGTCTCCAAATCCTCAACGGAAGCTGAGTACAGGGCTATTGGATATACTGTTGCTGAGACCATCTGGATTCGCAAGCGGTTATGTGATCTGGGGATTGTCATTACTACGCCCACTAAGTTGTATTGTGACAATGTGAGTGCTACCTACATGACAGCTAATCCAGTGATGCATGATCGCAGTAAGCACATTGCGGTCGATTATCATTTTGTCCGTGAGAGGGTTGCTGCTGGAGATCTTACTGTACGCTATATCCCTACTCGTTTACAGGTTGCTGACATTTTGACTTTTTTCAATTTTTGTTGTTAAAGTCCAATCTGTCCGTGCGTCCCCCCGATCAGCTTGAGGGGGCGTAATAGAGTATAGGGGTAAATATGTAATTTTGACATTGCGTACAGTATCTATAAATATAGTGCCAGGCGGGTGAGCCATTCTCTCATAATTCTCCACACAATTATGTCATCTGCTTCATTCTTTGATCATCTCCATCCATGGTTCCTATCTGGTCTGGGAGAAAAAGGAAGACCGAGTAAGTTTTCAAAGAAAGAAGTATATCATAAGAGAACTGAGACGAGTTGCTTCATTATTCTATGAGAAGAGCAGTGAACTGAACCCATCATTTGCTTCATTGGTCTTGTCATCACCACCATGGTAAAGTACGGAAAGGCTTTGTGAGGCGTAAACAGAGTGCACAGAGACGAGATAAGACGAACGTGGGTCTCCAATTTCATCGTCCCAGAACCACTTCCTTGGGGTATAGCCAAGTTGGACAGAATCGCTTTTTGGTACCAGTGGGTAGAGGTGCAATTCCTTTGACTCCATACCGCTTTTCCCTTCAAAAATGGATCCCACTGCTGGATCAAGGACAAGAGCACTTTCATTAAACAAAAACGTGAAAAAATTTCTTCGCTTTTTAGCATGTTTTCAGCTTGGCTTTACCCATCAGGAATAAGGGATATGATCTTTTTTAAGATGACGAAAAGAACCTTCAGAAAGACTGACTACTTTGAAGCTTCCACGCCCGCTTGCGGAACCCTTTTGTCCCTATCATTATCAATAGAAGAGCTCATAGAAGTGACGGAAAGGGCTTTGAAGAACTTGAGACTGACAAGAACGGGAAGTTTACGTCACACGTGTGACGAGCTCTAATTCGGATATAGCCGTGTGTGTACCTTATGATATCTCGACGAATCGTTAGGGGTTTTGGCTGAAGAAGCTGCTAGGCTGAAAGTCCTGGCTCAAGAATCTTAAAGTCAACATGACCAACTAAGATATGGAACCTTCATATGGATCTTTATTCAATGAGTTGTCAACGACAGCCACATATACGATCTGACACAGCCATATAGTTAGTAAGTAGATTACGAGATGACTTCCCCTTTCACTAATCGCTTTCTTCGCCTAGGGGACCTTCTTCTTCTTTTTGGGGGCGGGCCGGCCATACCGCTCACATGCTCTTGTAATCGGCAAGCTCCCTATCAACTCCAATTCGGTCAGTGTTCCGTTAGTGCTCACCCGACCATGAATCTCTCTTACTCTAAAGGGGTAGAGATTTGGTGGGGTACTTTTTTCAATCCCTCACTTCTTTGATCACTACTCAACGGACCTCTCTCAGGTCTAATGCCTCCCCTTTCATGCTTTCAGTCTGCAAGGTATGTTTAGAAAGAATCGAAGAACCTAATGGATCCAATTGTAGCTTGATAGGCTCAGGGACAAGAGGGGATTCGAGTTCGAGAGCAGTATCTTCCATCAATGACAGCGGATCTGCGACAGGAAAAGCAGGAGAGAACAGCCGGGAGATGGAGGCAGCAGGGGAGTCAAAAGGAGAGAAAAAGGCTATGCCGAAAGAGAGGAGAGGCCGACATCAACAGGAATACTATAATAATAGCGGACTTTCGCCTCAGCGATGCCATCCTCTACTCCTACGTCAGGGATATAAGATTGATTGTGGCGGGGTGCGCCATAATGGGGTTTGCGATCTATGGATCGGAGGATTTGAACGGCATGTCTTTCTGCGATGGACCGTCACCCTTCCCTTATTCTTCCTTCAATTAAAGAAAATTTCTAATGATAGGTAAGATTTTTAAGAAAAAGCCTAGGAAAGCCGATTTACAGAATCTTACTTTCTGTTTAATCTTGAATAGGAGATGAAAGCCACTCTCAACGGAAAGAAAACAGTCTGGCTTCGCCTTCCGGCCGGACGGCAGAGAAAGCATGTGCCTTGACTTTCGCGACCTCAACAAATCCAGTCCCAAGGCTGACTGTCTTTCATGTTCTAACTCACACAGCGGATATGCTTTATTTCCTAACTCTACTCGTTTTTGGGACCTTTAGGGGCCTTTCCTTCAACTAATGAAAGCGATTCAGTCAGTAGGTCACTAAACATTGGATTATATACAAGCTATTTAACATTACAACCAATCCATCGTATACATTGACATTCAAAATCTTTCTCCCGGCAAGGATCAGGATCAGAGATCCCTTACCAATCCCCTTCATAATCATAGTATGTGGTCGAATCTATTGCAGCTTTCGACTGGGAAAAAAAAACAGTCGAGGTGAAAAAATTCCTTCCTAAATCCAGAAGTGAATTGAAGAGTGACGAATCTGGAATGAGGAAAGGTTCTTCCTTTCTATTCTAGTAGTAGAGGCCCGAGACTTTCCTTTGACGAATCTTTCCCTGTCTCCACCCTTTCCGCCTTTGCTTTGAATTAGCGTCAAGAAGGGGGAGTGGCGATTTGCGACCTTCTGCCTCCACTGCTTCCACTTCAACTTCTCCTACACTGATTAGTGACGTTTTGTTTGCCCCCGGAGAGTTGAACCGTGAAAAATGACTCATATATATCAGCCAGAGAAGCCTGTGACTCATACACCATCAACCATAGTGTATACCAGAAAGAAACTTCGTCTAAGACCAGATCTTGTTGAAGCTCAGCCAGGACCTGAAAGAGATCAGTAAACCAACGCTTCTCCCTCTCCAGACTCAAGCCATGATCCAGTTCCAGACAACATGCCTGAGGTAGGCCATTATTCCTCTCGTCTCTCTCGTCCTGTTATTTGCTTTGGTTTCATGCAATTCGCTACGCTCCTTGTCATCGTGTATATGAAGCGTCTTTCTCTTCTCTATAAAAGAACCCGATTCGAAATCAGAATTATGAAGCGTCATCTCAATCATGTTGGAGAGAGACCATGGTTGAAGAGCTACAAGCTCTTGAAAGAAAGAATACCTGGGAGTTTATTTGCTTCCTTTTACTTAAAAAAAAGTAAGCGATCGATTTGAAACTTCGTTGTGTACAAGGTAAAGCGTAAAGCGGATGGCTCTTTTTTCGTTAGGTACAAACTAAAGTAGCTTCAGGCCTTGCTCAAGAATATTGGATAGAAAAGGAGGAAACCTTAACTTCAGTCCAGTTGTGAAGATTAGGACTTTACTGGCTATTGCTGCATTAAAGAAGTGGTCCCTATACCAGCGTCATGTGAAAAATGCCTTCCTACACGGAGCAAACATTGCATTAGTAGGCCCCATGTGATCCGTCATTCAGTGCAATAAGAGGGCCCGTAGCTATTAATGTTGAAATAAGATTCACTTCGTAATAGCATAGGCGGGATAAGGAGCGAAAAGCGCAGCATGGCAATCGGAGACAAGTCAAGAAAAGTAAGAAATTGGATATCAAGATTCGTGAGTAGTGTAATCATAAAAGCCCACGGAGCGGTGACAGGATAGGTAATCTACTCTTCATGGGTACCTCCAATCCCTCCTTCTAAAGTAAGAGGATGAGTTAACTTACTGTCCGCAAGGAGAAAACCCATATAGGACGGACCTTTCTTTGCAACCTCATCGTAAAGACGCCAGAGCAATCCAAATCAGATTCACTCAGGGTCCTCACTATGAGGATTTCGCTTGCCTTGGTGGAAGCTCTGGATGTCGGTAGAGCTACTTCTTCACTACGTCCACAAAAGACTGAGACGGTTCCCATGAACCGCGAACTAAGACTCCGTCACTGCTGCAGAAGTTGGAAAAAGTCAGATTGAAATAGAGTTCGAAGGTATTCCCTTTCTTTCGGGAAGAAATAGAACGACGACGAACTACGCAGACGATATTCCGACATCGGAGTTTAGTCTCTTTCTTATCTTATTTGCATTAACTCCTTAACTACCAGACAAGAAAGAACAAGGAATGCAGAGCTATACATAGTCTTACTTCGTCTCCCTTTCTTACCCATAGACAACGGGGCACCCACTCAAAACGAACAAGGGCTCCTTACTCCTTCACATCCGACCACCGGGCAGACAGACTTGACTCCCCGATTGGACAATGGTACTCGAATGATACCAAGCGAGAAAAAGCTTATTCTTAAAGAAAAAGAGGACGAAACGCTTGCGCGCTAGCGCGTGGAGGCTTTCGAGCCTACGCTTGCTTCTTCCAGAACTGAAAGCAGACTTTGGCTACCTCGAAGCTTTCCTTATAACTGATAAATTTAGAAAGACTATCTTGGATAGAGATTGCTGTGCTCATTAAGGTCTTGCCGTATATTATAGACATAAAGATACCCTTGACTATCTTACGTGTAAATTGATTGCAAACTGTCCTTGATGAGAGTAGTTTCACGCTTTTCTTCGTTAATGTACTTCAAAAGTAGAAGTAGGATATGAGTATATATATCATGGATGATTTTATCAGGATCAGGGATGAGAAAAGTACTCTTAGCCAAACCTTCATCCAACAAAAAGTAAGACAGAATCTGATATGCACTTGCAGATGCTTCTTGTGTAATAGGTATGCAAGAAGGCTCATATTTCTATTTAAGACAATGAAGGATCGAATTGATTGTTGCAATGAACTGTAAGGGATTTTTTGCATCCTTAGCAAACTGAATAGTATCACCAATATATGATAACCTTTCATAATTTTCCAGGATCCAGTCGGCAGCAGCAATCTCAGTAACAAATGATTTGTAAAGGAAACTGGATGCTAGCATGAACTCTTTCATTTCATCTTTTTTTAGAACATTGATTTAGAAGAAAACGAGTTATTATTTGTCGAAAAGAGGATAAGACTGCGGGCCAAATCACGCTCATGGAAATGCAGTACACTTTAAAGTAAATTCTACCTCGGAAATCCAGAAACGCAGGAAGGTCAAATTGATAACCATTGTAGGCATCAGCCAGCTTCAGAAGCATATCCTCATAACGAGCACGTTGTAGGCACAACCATAATGTTGAAACCATGTCGCTATAACTACATATTTTATGTACTTCAGTATCATCCATGTAAAAGTTTCGAAGTTCGTCGGACACTTCTTTGAGTTTGAGAGATGCAAGTTCTCTTTTCATAAGATACCCTTCCGCCACTAATACGTCGTAATTATCATGAATAAATTTCAACCACATACTGTTTATCTCAAATGGCTGTGACTGAAGCTTGTTCATTACACCACAGAGTTTCAAATAATCATCATTTGTTCCTATCATAATACCAAAATGATTATGGTCACTTGTACTTAACAGACGGTAACGATCATAGATTTCACCTGTTGGACTACTTAAGTAACCACCTGTTAGATCGGATAGGCTTTGAGGTATTTTACCGGTTGCACTACACCATTCAACGGGTTTGCATACCATTGGTAGATTGAGCTTAGTGGGGAGTAATGATATTACAAATGTGCATGTTACGTAGTTATATTGAGGAGTAAAATACGATCCTTTCTTTTTGATCACTTGAGTGGTTTGTAATTCCACATTTGGAGCATATTCAATCACTTTCCTCTCCAGCATGAATTGGAATAAGCCTACACCAAGGGAATACTTCTCTACCTTATTACCATCATCGGACAATCCTTTCTCCTTATATGGACCTTTATCCTTCCGGCGACTCTTCAATAATTCTGCTTGTAGCCGGATAGACGCATGACGCTTTTCTATCAAAGACGCAACACGAACTGCTGATACCTCTACTGGATTAAATACAACACCCAGCACATGAACTATTAGACCCTCAAGTGTATAGTGGCTCAACTCTGAAAGCAATTCTAAATCCTCCTGTGTTAGAGATAGAGTTTTGATATAATCCAACGCACAAATATCATCCTTTTTGATTAAGATTCTTATTAGATTAGGGGCGCTCTTAAAGATAGATTCATCATCAAACTTCATACTAATGTCCTCTATACTCATTTGAAGAGATCGTAATTGTTCATCATCTAATGGTTTGTTTTGTTTGTGGATCTATGCAATAGATCAATTTAAGTAAAAGAATACTGAATTCTTTTACTAGCATTTAGACCTACATCGACATTCACATCAGAACATGTAGTAGTTGAAGCATCGGTACATGTAGTAGTTGAAGCATCGGTACAGGTAGTAGTGACAGCGGTAACAGCGGTAGTAGCGACATTGGGACTGGTAGTATTATGAGCATAACTATCCGGGAACGACAAAACATGAGTGAAGTACTTATTCCAGAACTTGATTAGTACAATTCTATCCTCCTCCCTCATAGAGGAAATGTCGTATAAGTGGTCAACCCACTTCATATTCTGTTGGTGTTTCATGATGTTGCTGTTTAATCTATATAAGTGTTGAGTAGGATATCAAAGATCTCTAAACATATCTAAAACCTCGTAAGATATCAATTCTAACCTGGGGACTTTTCGAGACTAGTGTTCGATGATTCGATACCATGACGCTCATCTCAAACCCGTTGAGTGTACTCCTATGACTCATCTATGAGAGGTTATCTGCTACCCTGAGCTAAAGATTCAAATGAAATCGTTATAACATACAGATGAGAACGGCATAATATGCTAGAGCTATGCTAGAGCATATATGGGATTTTCACTATAAGTGTGCCACTACCCAGGATATACACTCACTCTAGTATGTGGACCTAGAGAATGAGATAGGTTATTTTCTCTACTCTAAAGGGTCGTCAAAAGTGGGGGGGACTTTGATGGAGAAGTACCCCTCAGGTTGCATTTCCTTGCTATTGGTCTTTGATCCGGCTTAGCTGTACAGCTTAGGTACCTGCCTGCCTTACTAGACAAGATCTATCGAAAACCTTGACAATTAGGAGGGATGCATGCTACTATTATTCTATTCACTAAAACTGGCGAGTAGCTCTCTATCAACATACTTTTATTCGTATTAGGCCTAAAAGCAATAACTTCGGCAAAGCCACAAAAAGATCTTTTGGGCTCTCCACAACCCGCAGATGCCCTCTTCGTTTCCTTTTTGCTTTATTCGGCTAAAGTGACATCTTCGGTGAATGAAACTGCTCACTCGAACGTTTTTTTTTACGTAAGAAAAGATACGTATTAAATTTAATACGTATCTTTTTCACTTCAAAGACCCGGAAGAATAGTGCTAGTGCATTGAGAAAGAAAATAAAGAAAGAACTAGTGCCGCTACTGGCTACCGACCTGGAAGGGATCTTGGACAAGACGGTGATTGATAAGCTATTGATGGTGCAGTCTCGCCCAGAAGATAACAAACTTGACCTATTGATCTTGCCCCTGCCCCATTGCTTTTTACCGGCCTAACCAACCGATTAGCAGCTCTAACCGGCGTATGTGCGACGATTAGGACTAGCTGCTTATGCGACAATCCACCAATTCCCGACAAGAGATCTATTTTCAAGTCTTAAGCAAAGTGGCATTCGTTTATCAAGTGCTGAAAAAAAGAGAGTTACTTTCTTTCTACTTCTAAGGTCGGGATTGAAATAGAAAGAGAAAGAGTCAAAGCAGCGGCTTGAAGATCAAAATGAGGAAATGCCGCCTTAGAAGAGAATCTAATCCCCGTCCTGCCTTCCTCAGAGAATCAGTAACAAAGGATTCCTTGGTATAGCTTATTTAGGATTTCCTTCCGAACCCGGGAACTGAAGGACGACCTTGTTTCCGTGCTCACTTACTATTAATCTTAGTGCAAAAGTCCATACTGGAGAGTTTGGTGAAATCCCGTAGAAGTAATACAAAATGAAATTACTAATTTAGCTGATAGAACTCATTCTAGTGCAAGCCCCACAGGAGACAGAAGAGCTGCTAAAAAGCTACAACTCATATAGCGTTCGTTACCAATAGCCATCATCTCAATCCGAGGAAAAGAAGCCGTTGAAAGGCCTAATTGTCCCCATAAGCCTGCGAAAGAATGAAGTTAAGTAGAGCCAGCCGAAGTCCAGGAGTGAATTCGTCTCTTTCTTTAATAAGCGGATAGCTTCCAGCGTCAGATGGGAAAGTGTACATAGTCGGAAGTCGACGAGAGGAGGAAAGCAAGCGTAACTCCAAAAACATCAATTAGTCTTTTTTGGGGCGCGCAGAGCACCTAATCCAGTTTCATCTCTTCCTACACCAATTGATTCTCATCCAACTCCCCTTGAATCAGTTATTTGTCCCGCCAAACCCATTCCTTATCCCAGGGGAATCAGATCCTTATCCGCTAACTGATCTGACGGCTCGGGGAAAGCGTCTTCTCTTCCAACCTGGCTATTGAATGAAGACAAAGGCTGAAGTACTTGAGTTTTCTTTCTTTACTGCTTAAGTAGACCCGTAAGCTATAGAATTCTAAGCTTTTCAGTCATAAGTTGGAGTAACTAAATAAATCAGTCTGGATTTATTAACTCATTCAATTTCGTAAGTAACCAGATCAATCCGATAGTAGTTAATCTTTAGAGTCTCCTTTATAGATTTTTTTTCTTTCCTTTCGACTTCTTCTCTTCCCCTGATCTGAGGCTTGAAGATCCTGAGGATCAGTTCGCTGAGAAAGGATCATCTTTGATTTGACGGCTGCTACTTCGAGTTCTCAATGCTCGGGCTTATTCCTTCGGTTCTTAGTGCTCTTTTCTTCGGTAGCTCTGACTTCAATCCTGACGTCTAACTAAAGATTCTGACTTGCTTAACGGATGGGATTTCAATAAGAATAGAAGTCTTAAAGTCTGGTTGATACTCTGTCTTAAGCACGCGTCGAGTTAGAATGAGTTTGAAGCTATGACTGATTTACTTTACTGTAAATCCCTACTATTCTTCTTTCTTGACGAAGCAGGGCCTGTCTAAAATAACCTTTTGGGCTTGTATTAGAAAGAGAATGCCTTGGTTTAGGAATAGTTCATCCCTCGGTGTAGGAAGTGATTACCAGGGATTCCTGGGATAAGGAAGAGCAGAGGCGCAGTCAGATCCTGCTAAAGTAGCGGATTATGTTTTTAGCCTCCGTCGGGTGAAGATCTGGGCAGAGCTCCAGAGATCTCTTTACGGCCTTGTCAGTAAAGAAGAATAGAAAGACTGACTTATCTCCAGAAGCAACTAATTTTCTACATCTGATAGAGGATGCTGGCAGGAGAAAGAAAGATGAATCTCTTTTGAGTTCTTTCCAACTTCTCATCTCCAGTACAGCCTTGTAACTAAATAAAAGTCCAACTCTGCCTTCTCTGTCTGTCTTCCCCTCGTTTATGACAACGGAGGGCTTAGAGGTAGTGTTAGTTTTGAAGCTATGACTTATCTCTTTCTGCTCTGTCTTTCTCTGCTTTTGCTGCTTTTGAAGTAGTACTGGAAATAAGTAGAACTCTTTATAGTGCTTTTAACCGAAAGTAAGCTCCTGCATACTATTACTACACTAATTTTCACACTAAAAAGATCTATTGATATCCCTTAGATCAACATGAAGATTTTCATTAGAATGCTTTATTTCTTAAGTCAAGTCAAGCATGAAAAGAGGAATCGAAAGCATTCATATCATATTGACCATTCATTTCATATTTTCATATTCAATTTCGGCTGACTTGTCCTATCCTTGATTCTCACCAGAAGGAAAGAGAGTCAAGGTAAAGTACCTTTTTCGATTCGAATAAATTCCTCAGTCAGAGCGCAATAGAAGAGCAAGAGGCTGGATGAGCCTCAATTGCTTCATGTTGTTCTTTAGAATAATACCTCGATAGGCAAAAATCAAACTTATCTGTTTCAGGAAGGCATTGAAGATTGACTTCTTGTTGTATTTCTGCCCTGGCTTTCGTATGAATATATGGCTTTATTAGCACTAAGATCTCAATCTAACTCTTAATCGAAAACTGCACCCTAGACGAGACGATAGACCTCCGGGAACACTAACAGAATCTCTTTTCTCAATCACACATTTGTAGGCGAGCGAGGGTTACGACCTCGCAAGGGACTAGAGATAACTGGGTGAAGGGTAAGAGAATATGCGGCGCAGATCTCCTCATTCTCATACTTTCTATTCTTCGAACTTACAGCCGTTCCTCCCTTTGAAGATGAAGCTGGGGAATGCACCAGAGGAAGCTCAGCAAACATTGTAATTTCATCTTACTGGCTTCCCGGCCTAATTGATACCAATGGGGGATTCTACTGCTAAAGAAAGATTCCTGACTATTTCCCCCCGGTAACTTAATCTCTTCACTTCAATCCTTACGTCTAAGTCTTAACTCTTCTCTTAAGTGAGTGAAGTGGGGAAGCCCAGAAGGATATAATCTTCCTTGCTTAACTAACACTACCTGCTTGCTTCCTATACAAGATAAGATGAAGAGACGGGAATAGCGCATTTCCCGCGATGGATAAGATTACTTTTTATGACTTTGACGGAGCAGAGAGAAGTCCCGTGAGGATACGGGAAGAGAATCACAGGGCTAAGGAAGAGATTACCTTGTAAGACTTCAACGACGACTTTACCATCTCTACCAATCCCCCTCCAGATCTTTCTAAGTCAGATCTTTGGTAAGAACAAAATTGAAAGGATTCAATCAATCTTTATCTTTGAATCTTTTAGTGCTTCTATTCAACTATACGCCTACTAGTTTGATTAAAGGGCTCAGTTGCACTAAGATCTCAATCGAAAAGGGAAAGTAGGGCTTCTCTGAAGAAGTCAGGGCTGTTACCAAAATCTCAATAGTAAGTGAGAGCGGTGAAAGAAAGACTTTATTCAAAGACTTCTTGCCTTTCTTTCTGCCAAGCGAGAAAAAGCTTATTCTTAAAGAAAAAGAGGACGAAACGCTTGCGCGCTAGCGCGCAAAGCCTTAATTAATTAGAATTCTTTCGAGCGCGACTGAGACTCCCACTTGAATACAATTGATGATTGATAAGCACTACTAGTCCCGTATAAGCTCTTAATGGCATAGCCGTTGCAACAAGAGTAAGCGCTGTTGGATAGAAGACTGGTATAGAATCTGCTGTGGGACTTCACAAGCTCATGCCATCAAAAGTCAGCTCTTTCGGAAGAGAAGGGGTTGCATATTTTTATGCTGTTAGCAAGTAAATTCGTCAGGGAGGGCAGGACTATTTCGCCTAGTAGGAGTAAGAGTCTTAGCATGTTAGCACTTTCAATTGGACAGCTTTCCACAGTTTGAGTTGGGATGGAGCTTGAACTAAGGAAATTTTAGATTCAAAAGAAAAAGATTCTTTTGTTTTCTTTATGGGCATTTTAGGCCTCGAAGTCGCTCGGCGAGTCCTGCCACAGGAAGGGGCATACGTCATAAGGGGTCAACTGCCTCAGCTCAGAGCTAATCCGTCAAATGTTTTGACGAACAGCCCCTATTATGTGCTGCTACCGTCTCATCCTCGATAGAATGATCAGTGTAGAGATTTGGAAAGTCTTCCGCATAATAAGATCCTGCACCGAAGAACTTCGGGAAGTTATGACGGATTCTGAGATCCGGCATGGGCCCCAGAGGGGGTTGTAATGCCAGTGGGGTGGCGGATAGCCAACGTTTCGGAGGAGTCAAAATCCTCTGATGGTTCTGTTTCAATCCCCGTTTCTGGTTTCGGTCTTTCTGGATCGTTACAGTCAGTGCCAGCCCGGTCTATAGATATAGATGCATGGGTTCGTAGAAGATGACTGTCAGACCTGCGGCCAGGGCGAGTGAACTAGGTTTTATCTATCTCGTCGTACTATCGTATTTTCATATATATACGTTATATGAAAATCCATACATACTCATAGTATGGTCTTACTTTACTACAGCGCCTGGTTCATTTTTTTCTACCAAAAAGTAGTCTTTACGCAGGCGATGGTAGCCTTTCCTATTTCAAGGTGGGTAGCCTTAATCCTTTTCTGGTCACTCCTACTTTCTTGTGTTAGCCTTCGCGTCCCACACCCGTGCGTGGGTAACTTCCTAAAGTAGAGGGATTCGCCCAGAGACAGAGAAGTGGGAAACCGAAGATGAAAAGAATACCGATAACTGTGATAGAAAACTTCTACGCCAGCTTTCTTTCGTCGAACTTTTCTTCCTTAGTTTATATCAGACGGGCTCACAGCTTCAAGCACTACGAGCTCAATCTCAAGAACGGGCTTGCTTGCTACTAGATCGATAGCAGAAAGAAGGACTGAAACTGGATCTCAAACCATTAGGAAAGCAATCAATCTGGTGAAACCTAAACGATAAGGACTAAAACTTGAACTTGCTTGATTAATATGAAAATCTTTTTCTATTTCAAGGTCCCAGTAAGCCTAAAAAGAATCCTTTTAGATCGTACCCTATAGCATCATTCATAGAGCTATTTACTTAACATCGGGTATTCTCACTGCTAGCAATCCATTTAGTTAGGTCTCGTATGCCTATTATACAGTCTGACTAAGAGTTCATAGTATCTAATCTGATCTGAGAACGGAATTCTTTTAAACCGAAAAGGTGAACGCAAATGGGGTGTACTTTGACGTACGGATCTAAAGGTACGTAAGTCACGAATACGGCGCTATATGAGCTATATGAGGCAGGCCACGACCTCTCCATTTTGAGAGTGCGAGTATGCACTGATCGCGATAAGGTCTATCGCAATCGCAGCAGACGGCTATATTCGCTACTGAGAAAGTTGCGTTTAACGATGAATGTGAAATCATCCGCCAGATGTCAAGAAAAGGCGTTACGTTATTTCGGTCCTCTCGTTGTCACTCGAGCTGCTTCGCTCCTCTCCTTTTTTTCTTTTTCTCTAATGCGTTTACTGCAGCTTTCATGTTATTGTCCGTGCACACTGCGCAGAAGGTCCCTGGCCGTTCTCTTATATACGATGATACCAGCAGACGCTCCTTGGGATCAGAAGGCTCGAGAGACCTGTGCGTGCTACTGCTCGTCGGCTTGAAATAATGAATTTTCAGGCATGCTTTCGACGTGCTGTGATGAGAGGTGCCTTAGCCTAAATCCCGTCCTTTTGAGTTGTAAGCAATGTCCCTTCGCAAAGTGAAAGTGATTTGACTTTTCTATATAATATATTATAATGTACGGGCTTCTTGTAGTTTAGGGGAGAGGGAGAGTCAGGAATTCTTAGCCTGGATTAAATGACTGAACGAAGTGAATACCTTATTCTTATTCAATGATTTTCCTAGAACCATCAGATCTGCTGAGATGCCGATAACACCTACTGAGATGAGAGTCGTTGGCCTAGAAGGATCCTTGCTTAGTCCAGGATGGATTTTTTTACCCGTAATCGCAACAACCCAATTGCAAGAGCGGAGCTCTACCAACTGAGCTATATCCCCCCCTTCCAAGCTGAGTGGCAGGCGGCCTCGACGAAGAAAAACATCCTTTTTTTATTCTTCGGCCTCTGTTTCTCCGCGCAACGCAAAGGGAAGTCGTCCGTAAGGGATAAGGGTTTAGGGGAAGCCGGCTATTTCGGTAAGCGAGTAGTCCGTTATGGACCCCACTTTTTTGTTCTTGACCCTTTCCGGCTGTGTGAGTAAAGATCTCCCTTAGTCCTCCAAAGGAGCAAGTGAAGTTACTGCAGAATTGCTTAGACTAGCTTGACTGAACTAGCTGGACTTAGGAGATTGACCCCCTGTTGCTTTGTCTGCCTCCCCTGTTTACCCCCATATCCCCGCTGCGTGGGCGTTCCTGTAGAAAGGAAGTAAACGACAACAAAAGCCACTCAAAAACTATGACGGCGACATTCCACGCACAACTCGCATTGAAGACTGCCCACACGAGAAAGGAGCGACTTGCCTGGCTCGAACTGGCATAAAATCGGATGAAATAAATATCTAAGTAGCATCTCTCATCACCAATTGCATTACCTAAAAGTCTCTCTCTGGGCTCTATCTTAGGTTGGCCTGGTTCAACAAGGCTGATTAGTTTTCGATTTCGTGAACAGAGCGGGGTAAAAAGGCATGATTCTATAAAGTGAATCACTCTTTTGGCTACCTCTTTTCTTTGGGCTCCTTCGGCTTACTACGTCGTCTGTCTTTTTTCTTTCTTTACGCATCCGTCTGTCTACCTTGAAATACGAAGGCTGGTAGGTCACGGCATCTGAAACATGGCTCTCTTTCTTAGGCGCCTGCTCCCGCCTTTCCGGTAACGAAGTACTCTTTTTCTGCCTTTAGGCGAACCCTTGGTGAATTAAGTTCGTTTCAATCGAATGCGGAAAGCTCATCATAAAGGGGGGGATCACTAATGCTTTTAGTTTGAGTTGGCTTCCGAGGTGTCCGGTGAAGAAGATGATACCGAATCCTCAAGGCATCCCTACTCCGTGTGGCTAGTCACTATTGGCAACTCCATCCGGTCGAGCTACCACGCTGATCCCATTCATTGCTTGAAATCGGGGTGAAAGGCTAGTTCAAGGTCTTTTCGATAAAGGACGTCGTATCTCCGGTCGAGTGGAACCAAGGCTCCTGGCCGATTGAAATACTAAATCTATAATACCTCGAAGAGAGAGTTACACCTTTTAGCTTCTCTTCTTGCTACTCGCTATACTACTCATCAAAAAATTGCGTGATATAAGATCCGGGGACAACTTCGTATATAACCAGGCTGGGAACTTTTTGTCTCAGACCTGACTTCCCGATCTCCCTTCTGAGATCGGACACTCAAATAGACTATATCAGAGAAAGCGCTAATCTCGCTTTTGAGATGGACTTCTTCTTGCTCCCAGCTTTCCCGATTAGATCAGGTTTCCTGAAACTGAAGCCCACTGCTTGCTTTGTTCTAAGCTTAGCTGGAAATCGAAGAGAAACAGAGTGAAATAGGCTTTGTTTGGGTTTGCTCCTTGGCTAAGAGCCCATGTAGCTTCTTCGGGTTGGTATTCTTTGTACTGGTAGTGAACCATTATTTCGAATGAGGCTCGATGTTAATTTATTGAATTAAATAACGCCTTTTCATTTCTTTGCTGGCTGCTATAATTCCATCTTGTCAGTACTCTTTCTTTGTTGGTAAGGGCGAACTAAAGACGCTTTTACTAGCAGAACTCCATAAATCGATGATTACCTTCTTAAGGACCGATCCCCTTAGAGTTGGGAGCTTCTAGCAGCAGTGGGATCAGTGTGGGACTAGCTGCCAAGCCAGCAGTGAGATAGGGGATTGCAAGCAAGACATGAGTAAAAAACACCTCTCCTACGTGCTGAATGAACGAATGATTGCCCAAAGGCGGATTCTCTGCACTATCATAAAAGATCGGGGGGTTTCCGCTGACTGGAAAGACGGTAGACAGACTGTTGCCCCTTCACTCATATCTGTGTCCCATCGGCGAAGGTTTAGAAAGACTAAGGGTGAGTCTTTAGGCGAGGGTAATTCGAACATTTTCTCTCTCGATTTCGGGAGTCGAGAAGAAAGAAATGCTTTATCGGCCCGACAATCTCATATTCATATAGAAAGGATAGGCTTTCGAGGTAATGAAATTGGCTCAAGGGCATCATCAGAGAAAGACTTTAGATTTGTTTGCATTTCTATAGGTTTCACAGCTGGATGTCCATATTCTACAGTAAAGCTGATCAAGAATTTAATGCTTCGTCTGGACTGAGTTGGGACTTAACATTGGTGAATCAATCTTATGAATGGGTGGAGAGTGCTATTGTTTTCCGACCTGAGTTGAGAACCTGGCAATCGTATATACTATAAGAGATAGTCTACTGGAGGCAGGGGTTAATCCATATAATGGCTTGACTTTGGAACATGTGTTAGGCACCTGGTTCGTAATTTGATAGTGCCGGTAGAAGGCATAATGCAGCGGATCTACTGAGCAATGCAAAACCTTCAAACATAAAGGTTTCTGTTCCTGCAAGTGTGGAGAGGTTTCTACTTGCTACTTCCTCTTCCTCTGCAGTAGATAACTCAAAATTCTAAGCAATTGGAGTGGTGTACCGTGATGCTTTTGGTCACTATCATCACACCTTCCTTTCATAGATATCAAATTAAGAAGCGTGATAATGGAGGAGAGGTTAGACTTTCATCCGGTGCAATGGGGAGTCCTCAGCTTCTGCTATTGAGTGGTATTGGTTGACGGCCATACCTTGATGAATGAGGCATTTCCGTTGCCCTGCACTTGCCATATGTGGGTCAATTCCTCTATGACAACCCAAGAAATGGTCTAACCCTTCTTCCTCCAAAGCCTGACGAGCATTGGCTTATTCAGGTGGTGGGTATAACTGAATCAGGGTCGTACCTTTTTCCTCCCCTGCCCACTCGCACTTCATTAGACAACCATCTTCTCCTTTATACCTCACTGTGGCCACTATAATGGAAAAGATATATGATTTATAGGACCTACATTGCCCATTGATCAATCTTTTGATATGCTAATGAGTGATTGATTTCTGCCGCCGGACAGTGAGCACCATTTGGCATTACCACAGGGGCTGCCTTGTGGATAAAGTTTCCGACAGTGACCTCCGGGTGATCGGTATTAATGCCCTCCGAGTTGTTGATGGCTCAATATTCACTTTGTCTCCAGGAACCAATCCCCAGGCTACTCTGATGATGCTTGGCGGGTGAGTTGTTGCAGTAAATTTTATTCATAGTTATTTTGTGTATCCCTTTTTTTTTCATTTGTGTTCTCTATGTCCGGCTTCTCAAAGCTAATACATTCTGCACCTGCCATGAGAAAATTACTACGATTACATAATAGTTGGAGGTGGCACGGCTGGGTGTCCATTAGCAGAAACGATGAACTGAACCTTATTGGCTTCTTGCCCACCCTCTTGCAGGTGGATACATTTGACTCCCCAGCACAAGCATTTACTTCAGAAGATGGTGTGCCTAATACTCGTGGCCGTATCCTTGGAGGAAGCAGCACCATAAAGCAGATCAGGATTTCTATGTCAAATCCGAGATCAATTAGGATTTATGACTGGTTACAGAATCCGTCTTTTGGGTGGTGTAGAGAAAGCAGACTGCCTGTGATTTGCTTTCCGTGTATGAGTAGGATGGCTAAGCTGGGCATCTTCCCTATGCCCGAGTGAAGTATGTTCGTTGTAGTATGTTCGAAGTTCAACGCCTTTGAATGCCGTCTTTTGGATGGGCTGTACGGTAGTAGTTTATGTTATCTGCTTATCCGGTGCCTTCCTGTTGACTTTTGACCCTGCGGATAGAGTTTCAAAGCTTTCTTTTGACGCTGCCTTGTCTTAGCTATCCCTTATTGGTAATCCGATTGGTCTTCTTTCCGCTCCTGACGTGAAGGCGATCCCTAAAGACGAAGCCTTTCTCCTCCTATCCCATTCAAAGGGCTAGTAGGATGTTGGAAAAGCGGTCTACCTCACTCGTTGGCCTACCTGCCCGCACACTCTCACTTATCTGTAATCGGTTAATCGTATTCCCCTGTAAGCTAGCCTGTAAGATCCTTTGGAGAGCTAACTCCGGAAGTTCTTCCATCCCCCTTGCCGACTTTGAACCGTAAATAAAAAGGTAGCGCAGCTTGCTTTACCAGCTGATCTTTCTTCCTTCCCTCTGGCATTTCTTCCCATAGCTTTTCCTTCACTCGCCTACGGCTGAGCTTGAACCAGAGACGATGGCTTCTCTTACCCCTTATTCATCCCTTTACTACTTTGAAAGATGAATTCCGAAATCTCCTTGGTCCTACTAGTGAGCGCATCCTGAATAGGATCTCGTCGATCCTGTGGTCGGGGATCACCAAATCTTCGTCTGTTGGCCAGTCGGAAACAAGATCAGCAGTTCCACTGGTTGCTGATCCCTCAGGTAGTGGACATACGAAAATGGAGGTAGATTAATTGGGGGGAGGAAGACGGAGGGTTGAAGTGAAAATCTCTTCCCTATGACCAGATGTCAAAGAAAGAAGATTATGCTTGGTGTCTGCAATTGCTCTCAAGGAGCTGCGCGTCCTCGGCCTTCTTTGATGTTGAATTAGACATTCGTCTTAGTAAAGACTTTCACCTGAGAGAAGGAATTGAGATCCCCTGTGCTGTTTATGTTGCAATCCAAAAAAGGCATTGAAATCCAATTCTTGGTTCGTATTAGGGGTTTTGATTGAGGCGATACGATTGGGAATTCTCCTTGAAGAAGTTTTGACTAGGTTTTTTAGTTGACGCTGATGGTTTAGCCACGTGGTCCTCTTGCGACGCCTGTTGGGAGGTAGCATCAATGGTCCGAAAGGCCTTTGTTCCGACCCTGAAGGGATTGAGCTGCGCATCCGTTTTCTTGCCCTCCCGCCGGTGAGTGTTCTCCATAAGTAGTCTGATTTTGCTATAGTTACCTTGGATGGTCTGATGTTTTGTCTCCACTTGCAAACAGTTCTCTAATGCCCTATTTCCCCCAGGGACCATTACATTGCTCCAGTCCCAAAAGAAATGAAACTTTCTGCTCGTCTATCTTATAACTGACATCCCCAGGACTTTGACAATCAGGGCTCTACGCAAGGGCTTCCATAAACTTATGCACTCCTCTTTGGTGATAGTGACCCTAGGCCATGGACCTTTCTTCTCAGAGTCCGCAGATGCTTCCGTCAGACTTGGCCTCCTTCATCTTCTTCATCATTCGAGCCAACATAGATCGGGCTTTCTCCTTACCAAACGAGAAAAAGCTTATTCTTAAAGAAAAAGAGGACGAAACCAGAAAAAGTTTGCGCGCTAGCGCGCAAAGCCTTAATTAATTATAATTCTTTCGAGCTGTAGCTTGCTCCTTTCTTCATATGTAACTCCAAACAGTTGGGATTGGGGGGCAAGAGGTTCAATGTCTATAACCTGGGACATATCATGACAGCCAACCAAATCACCCTAGTTTACACTTCTTGGTGCGTAGAGAGAGGGGATACTCCTCTTCGGTTGCAAGCTACCACAGATTGGATTTATGACGACATGGGAGCTCTGATGGTGCCGCTGTCTCCCTTATAAGGTTCCAGGAATTCAATGAGGCCGCAAAGGATGATTGTGATTGGATTGACCTTGGATTTGCTTTTTAGACTTGGACGAACAATCGACAAGGCTTAGCCAGAATCCGGGAACAGATTGATCGTGCCTTTGTCAATCCTAGTTGTCGATTACTTTATTCTTTTCCTGAGGCAAGGGAATGGAGAAAGTCGGAAATTCAAGCATTTACAGAAGGGATTAAACTATTTCCAAAACAATAAAGAGATTCTTTCGAGATTTTGCTTTTCGGATGCCAAAGTCAAGCTTACCTCGAACCCCTTGAAGCTATGTTTGGAAAAGGATCTCATGGGGCAGTACAATGAGATTTTCAGTCCTTTGCTCTAACCAGCTGAGCTACCTGAACAACTTTTTTCATAAAGTGCAAGTATTGGAGTATGACGACCAGAGAGGGTGCAACTGCGCAGAATACGTGCTCCTTGGGTATCGTCAAATTACTTGGCAAATCTATCGCTTTATTTACAGGATAAGATGAAACTGATCTGGGTAAGGGGGTTTATGCATTATTTCTTTTGAGTGTGGCTATTATTTAGTCCTATTTTTTCTGAATGAAAAAGAAAAGTCAAAGTAATTTCGGGCGGCCCCTGGATGATCGCCGGCCATTATCTCACAGTACATAAATGGCGGACTTCATGGAGGCGAATGATCGGATTGCAAAGACCTTTGCTTGGTTGAGGTTTTCGGGGATGCCAGTAGAGTATTTTAATCGGTTTTCACAGATCTGGGAAAGAAAGTTTGAAGATGGATGCTCGAACGGCGGGTTTTGGGAAATTTGTGTCTTTTTTGATCTGGAGATTTTGACCATAAATTTGGAAGAGGTCTGTAGTTACAAAGAGCACGCATCATTGGTGGCTCCTCAACAGGAAGGAGTCCATCAGAGCCCGGCAACGGGCGGATTATGGCCCGGTGCGCCTAGGCGTATCCATAAACCAATGTACCGCTCCAAGGCTGTTATGGTCCAGAAAAATCCAACTATACAACTAACGTCCTTGGTCTCTCTTTTTTTTGATGTTCTCGAGAAAAAGCCCACGTGCTCAGAGATTCCCCAGGATGAAAATATGCAGTTTTTTTTACCTCTCACTCGACTTTCCAGAGCCCAGAAACAATTGGCGAATATCATAAACCGTCAGGTCGCTTTTGGACTAAAAGAAGCTATCGTCTATTCATAGAGAAAATCTATGTCCTAGCAAAAAGAACAATGATTGGATTTCCCGCCTTTAATTATGCACTCTATCCAATGCTCAAAAAGCCAGATACTGACAGCGCGGTAGATATAGAGTACCTCCTAAAAGTAGTCAGGGAAAGCTGGATTGACAGGAAAAGTAGCGCTCATTCTAAAATCAGTAGCACTCCTTGACCCCTAAGAAAAAGAAATGCGAAAATGCAATAAAAAAAGTTGGAGCTCTTTCGAGAACAGGAGCCACCCCTCGATCCCTTGGGGAAAAAAGAGCAACACAGAAGGCAGAGTTTTGATTGCATTATCATTTTCAGTATTGCACTCAATGAATCAATCCCGCAGTACGGGATCTACCTTATATATAACATCAATCAGTAATTGCGTAAGTAAGATATATCGTGCAAGCGAAAAAGAAAAAAAGATGAAAGAAAAAAAGCGAACAGAGCTAAACGGAGGAGCGAAGCAGCTCGACTGATAAGGAGAGGAGCGTAGCAGCTCGACCACCGGGAGAGGAGCGAACGAGAGCAATTTGGTAGGGTAGCTTAACAACAAAAAGCTACCTAAACAAAGAAAAGCAAAATGGGATAGCAACGCTCCGGAGCTGAACCGTCAACCTGTCTCTCAGTATGGAGGCTATAACTAAGAAATGAATACAGTTCCGAGTCCGCGGAAGCAGAACAAAATGCTGTTTCTTACGAAAAATCATAGCTAAAGATAGCTTTTCAGACGCTAAATCAGTCCATTTCCTGCATATTTTTTTTTCTTCTCATTTCGTATATATAATATAGAGAGAAAAGGCCCCAAACGTCCCATGCTGTCTCTTGGTCAACAACCACACAACTCACTAACATTCTTCACTACTCCTATCAGGAAAAACTTCTGTCTGGAGGGAATAATCGAATATTAAGTTCATTGACAGTTTATAAATAAATAGCCTTCAAAGGAAAAAATGAAAGAAAGTTATAATTTTTCCTTGTTTTTATCTTGAAATTTTTCCTCTTTCTTTTCTTCTCGTCCCTATACTTCCTTATTCTTTTTATTTTCCAGCCCAATCGTCGTGACTTGATAGCCCAGCCTCCTTTGTTTTTCGTCATTCTTTCGACCCTCCAACTTGACTGGTTGGTTTGGGAAAGAAAGCTCTTGCGCTTTCTAGTTCGTAGTCTTATAACGGGTATAAAGGCTTGCCCAGACAAAAAGGATATACGGGCAAGGCTGAAATGGGCAAGAAGGGGTCTGCTTGCCATGGGGAGACTCTATTGTATAATGCGTAAGCGGTACAAGGAGAGAAAGTAGAACACTCCCGTCAGTTCCATTTCAGTGAAGGACGACGTACCATGATACTTTATGTTTTGTTTCCCATCCCAGTGCAACACTTCAGGTTGACTTCGATGTTACGCAGCGTTCAGAACCAGCCTTGAAGTGAATGAAGACGAAGGAAGAAGTAAGAAAATGAGACGACTCTTTTTTGAACTATATCATAAACAGATCTTCTTCTCCACACCAATCACGAGTTTTTCTCCATTCCTCTCGTATATTGTCGTAACGCCCTTAATGCTAGGTTTTGAAAAAGACTTTTCATGTCATTTCCATTTAGGTCCGATTCGGATCCCCCCGTTGTTTCCTTTTCCTCCCGCACCCTTTCTTCGAAATGAGAAAGAAGATGGTACACTCGAATTGTATTATTTAAGTGCTTATTGCTTGCCAAAGATCCTACTTCTACAATTGGTGGGTCACCGGGTTATTCAAATAAGTCGTGTTTTCTGTAGTTTTCCCATGTTACAACTTCTGTACCAATTCGGTCAATCCGGAATGGATCGGTTAAACATTCTATTAGGGAGCCCGGTCTTGACTCTTCTGTGTGGTATTCATTCTCGTTTGGCTCTTGGAATCACATCCAGCAGTGGTTGGAACAGCTCGCAAAATTTAACCACTTCACCTACTTCATTGCCCTCAACCGTTTCTCGTACCTCTATTGAAACAGAATGGTTTCATGTTCTTTCATCGATTGGTTATTTTTCTTCGTTCGTATCTCTTTTTCCAATTTCGGTCTCGATTAGTTCACAAGATTGAATGGCTCCTCCGGACCCTCGATTCGATTGTTTTCCAAGAATGTTTGTTGAGCCGGGTATGTAAGCCATGTATCTGGAAAGAACTTCAAAGTCAAAGAGGGGCTGAAGGTTCATTAGTCTTTTCTTTCGCTTGTACGATCATCGGCTTGTTGGTGCTTGGAATAATAACCTGCGCTCAATTGGTTAAGTTCTTTCGTTAGGTTCATGAGGAGTTAGAGGCGGACATGTTCCCATGCAGTATGTAAATCACAAAGAAGCTGTTGGGGCTGAAGCGGCGCGCGCGGGTCCGCTTTTTTTTTAAGATAGCAAGGAGGCTCTTTGAATCAAAGCTGTTGCTCTTGTTGGTATACAGGCCGGCTAATATCATAGTATGGGAAATATGGAAAAGAGGAGTAGACAGGGATGTACAGGCCCGGCCCGACGCACGAAGCAGGAGGAAATCGGTACCCCGCGAGTCTGTCAAAGAGCTTGGGTAAGCGAGAAAAAGCTTATTCTTAAAGAAAAAGAGGACGAAGCCAGAAAAAGCTTGCGCGCTAGCGCGCAAAGCCTTAATTAATTAGAATTCTTTCGAGCTGTAGCTTGCTCCTTTCACTCCCACTTTCATACAATGAATTCACTACCCTCCTCCCCATGGGTCACTCACTCCTATGAATAGATATTCGTTGTGTATGTATTTTGATAGAATCAAAGCGAAAAGAAAAGAGAAGCAACTGGCGAAAAGCACGCTTCAGCCTTATGTGTCAGTAACACTATCTCACGCGGGATTGAGGAAGTTTGTAAAAGATTGGTAGCTAAAAGAAGGTGTCAAACCGTAGTGGTTTCAAGGGAAATGCATGAGAATGGCGGGTTCCACTATCACGCTGTAGCCAAGAATGAAAGCGCGTCAAAGAAGACCGCGGCACGCAACATAAGGGAGATATTTCCAGAGTTCGAAGGGGCCCAATGCAACGTGAGATTTCCGAAGGGAAGGCGTGGATCCTCGATCTTTCTTTCTTTGAGTGAGGATGCTCTTTGAAGAAAGCAAAAGTCAAATCTTAACGATTAAAAAGAAAGATATGTTTAACAAGAAAAATCCGATCTTTCATCCACTGAATCATACATAGCATACGAATTCTTATCCACTGAATAGGATACTACTAAAGAGAGTGACGTGAAGAAAGAAAGCTTCAGAATCCAGTAGCAAGGCCAAAGAGTGATCTTTGAACGCTATTTCGCATCAAAACGAATACGTCAGTGTAAGGTAGGTCACCATTCAAATCCCGA